AATTTAAATAAACATAATTTTTAATTTGTTTATCGTATTGTAATGCATTTGCAATATTTAATATCTCTTTTATTTGTTTTTTATAATTGTATATTTATTTAACTCAATAATATTGAGTTTTTTATTCTTTCCTTATTTAATTTAAAAAACATTAAGGTTTTATAATTAAATTTAAATAAATTAGCATACTATTTTATATTTTGACAGCCATTTTCTGATTTAACTTTTTATTTATATACTCTTCTTTACCTTTATAATAAGCCTTTACATAGAACAAGCTCCACGGTTTGCAGGGTATAAAAGGAATGTTGGACTTAACAATAATGACGTAATGCCAATAAATAACGTAAACGGATTAGGTATCTAAAAGAAGTATTAAATATTATAATTTATATAAACATACAAATAACACACTATTTAAATCAAAACTAAATTCATTAAAAAACAACAAAACTATTATCTTTCAAAAATTAAATTTTATAGAAAAATCTACGGTTTAATAGCTCCCTTCCTTTAGAGCTCTCATTCAGCAGAAAGGTCCCGAAAGGAGATAAAATATAGAATAAATTATAATTAAAATCTACTTTATAAACTAAATTAGCTATACCTTAAAAGAAATAAAATAATAAAAGTATCATGAACATTAAAAATAGCTAAATTAAAATAAAAAAGGAGTCCTTAGGCAAGGTACTTTAATGAGGTTCGATTCCTCTACTCTTTTGATCTTGTTAAAAAATAAATATAATCATATTAATACAATAATATTAATGTATTTTATACTTGTACTATTAACAAGAAAATTGTTCAAGCTTAATCTTTAGTTAAATTAAATTATCCCTTATATTATTTATTTAATAATTGTTAGGAAAAAAAATAATAAAAATTTTAAAACATTAGATTATTTAAGCGTATTTTTTAACTCTTTCCTTCAAAGCGAAGTGTCAAACTTATTCTTTAAAAAAGAGACACTTTAAAATAGCTAAAGGAACAGGAGCAAATATAACGTTTTAAATTTTTAATGAAACTAAAGAGAGATTAATTTAATTATAAAAAATTATGTTAATGTTAAACTACATTAAACACAATAATTTTAAAGGACATACAAACAATTCTGTATATTCTTTATTATATTCTTTAAACTTTCATACAAGTACTTCTGCTTATTCTGATAAAATAAATCAGACTTTAGTAGATAGAACATTGAATGCAAGTAATGAAAGATTATCAAATTTACAACTGATAAAATACAAAGAAAATGTTGTTGAATCAGAAATACCTAATTCAGATGATTCTGTCTCTAGTTACGATAGCAATTTTCCCTGGCTTATGGATGAAAATAATCAAATATTGGATTACAATAAACAAATAGATGTTTTTAAAGGTGTAAAGATGATATCATATTATCTAGAAAAAAGATTTGACTTAGATAAGGATCAAATTTCAAATGTTAAAATAAGTGAACTACTAGAGCCATTTAAAGATAATAATAATGTCACTGTCTTAGAATTATTTAATCATTTTGGTAATATCTATAATAATAATAAAGATAGTTTAATCAAAGATCTTATACAGGATACTACTAAGTCTTTAACATTAAATAAGATGTCCTCCGTAGAAAATGCAAGTATGTCTACTTTAAAACCTTTAGGTACATTTGGAGACACTACTCTAAATGAAGTAAGTGTAAGTTTGTTAAATTTAAGGTGGGATCTTATTTTAAATAATGCAAAATTAACAATACATGCTGCTCCTTTAGCTATGAATTTATTGAGTTATACTTTCTTCATAAAAGGATATATGAAGTATGTTCACAATAGACCTTATGATTTTGGGCCTTATGCCGCGAGTCTACCTAAACAACAAAGGCAGAGAAATATACGTTTAGCCATATTTTCATTAGTGGGTGCTCCACTGACCTTATGTTTCATAAAAGCGAGTTCTGCTTTATCTATAAGAAATATCTTCGATCTAAGTATATCAGGCTCCGCACCTGAACTTCCAAACAATAATACTCCTTTGATTAATAATACTGGGTTTTTATTGCTATTAAGTAAACTAAATAATAAAATACCTAGTTGGGTTAAATTAGCCTTTAAGTTATTATTCTTTATCATAATTCTATTAAAATTACTAGGTTATAGTATTATTACTGATGTATTCAATGATCTATATTTTTTAAAAAAATTAGTGTATATTGGTTCTTCTTTAGTTATTCTTTTTGACGTGTTAAACTTATATTTAATACACAAATTTGCTAATAAAAAGGTGAAAATACCAGCAGTATTACCTGATTTTATCATCAATTGGTTAACTGATTTTGAAGAGCTGAGTTCAACTCAAAGGAGTATTAAAGTATTTAAAAAAGAATGTTATATTAATATATCAATATACTTAGTAATCATGATTCTTATTACTCTCATTTAATTATTCTTAAAAACATCAGTAAAAAGATGTTATAAGGAATATCCGTATATATTTGTCATTTGTATGAATAGTATAGGCTTACTTAATACTTATACTAATTTATTCATCCTGATCTGTTAATCTAGCTTCTATTTAAATAACACTTTAAACTATTAAGCCATAAATAAATTTTTTACGCAAGTCTACTTTTTAATTCTAATTTACTTAAATTTTTATACTTATATTTAATTAACCCCTTTTTTTAATTATATTATAAATTGGTTTTAATAGAATAATGTGACAATTACTTAAAAGAATAGGATATAACTTATATATTCTATTCTTCGTAATTAAGTAACCTTCGTAATTAAATAAACAATGTATAAATATCAAACAATGCAAATGAAAACATATAATTATAATTCTATAATTACATTTGATGAGTTAATATCTCACTTAAATAAATTTACTAAAGATTTTAAAGATAATGTAAAATATATAGAAATTCAAATTAAACTTTCTCATTCTAATGGTTCTGAATTAGTCGTTCCTACAGGATTGAGCGTATTTAACATTAATATTCAAAGTCAAATGAAATCTTTTACAATGATATTAAAAAAAAATACTAAATTAATACAGAAATATTATAAAAATGATACCTTTACTAAGATTCATTTTCATTATAAAGAAATAGCTTATACTAAATTTATTAATGCTAATGATAAAAAAATAATATTTCTTAACACTTTCACTGAAAAATTAGACTCATCTATTTATTAACCCCTCCTTAACTTTTTAATTATATTAAATTATATTAATTTATATTAAATTAGATTAAATTAGATTAAAAGAATGAAGATATTCATTAATATTGTTTATCTTCTGTTCCGTAATTAAACAACCTCTGTAATTAAGTAACAAACACACAAGTATCCAAAATATGATTTTATTTAAAAAATATAATATTCATCCTGTTCTTAGTTTAGAACAAATTCTTTTCCATTTCATGAATTTTATTAAAGAAATTAATTCATCAGATAATCCTTATATTTATTTACTTATTAAATTAGAAGGAGAAGATGAAGACTTTAATACCATTCATTATTCTTTAGGTAGACGTATCCCTATTAATATTCATAATAATAAAGATATTCAAAAAGTTCAAGATAGCATTAAGAAAAGTGTGAATGAATTAAATGATTATTATTTAAGTATGACTTTAAAACACATTATATTTAATTATTCTATTTTAAGTGAAGACAATTATTTATCATTAACTCAAAATTTAAATAAAAATGAAGAAGTTTTAAATTTAAAAAAAGAAAGTTTACTTAAAAAGTTAAGTTATCCTAATTTACCAGTAGTATTTGATCAACTTAATCAAAATTATAAAGATAAAAGGTTAAGTACTGGCTTATTTAAACGAACTTTAACTAATGGAGTCCAATTATTTTATAAAAATAATAAAATTGATTTACTATTGAAAGAAGTGTCAGGTTTAAAGTATATGAATCAAAGTGTTAGAAATACTCAGTTATCGAATAAGATCATGACTTTAGATATTGAAACCTTTCTTAAAGAGAATATTCATATACCCTATTGCATTTCTACTTACTATAATGATCAGTATAAAACTTTTTTATTAAATGAAGATAATAACTTGTATAATTCGCTTTTTGAATATTTATTTCAGAGTAAATTCAATCAATACATTATTTATATTCATAACAGTAGTGCTTTTGATATGGTATTCTTACTTAAAGAAATGACTAGTTATCATAATGTTGTAAAAGTAAATCCTATTATTAAAGATAATAAATTCATTAATTTAGAAGTATTTTATAAAATAAATAATAAAACTTATAAAATTTCATTTAGAGATTCTTATTTATTATTAAGTAGTAGTTTAAGTAAATTAAGTAAAGCTTTTAATATTAATAATCCTAAAGGTATTTTTCCTTACTCATTTGTTAATTCTAATAATTTACATTATGATGGAATTGTACCAGATTATGTATATTTTGACTCCGAAAAAGTGTCTTTAAATGAATATTTAAATTACAAACAAGAATTTATTGATAATAATTTAACTTGGAATTTATTAGAACAAACAACAAAATACTGTGAATTAGATTGTAAAGCTTTATTTGAAATTATTACTTCATTTCAACAAGAAATATTTGAATTATTTAGTATAGACATTAACAAAACGCCTACTCTTCCAAGTTTAGCTTTTAAAATATTTAGAACTCATTATTTAATGAAAAATCAAATACCTCTTATTACTGGTAAATTATACAAAATACTCACTCAAGCTTATTATGGTGGACACGTGGATATGTACATACCAAGTAATGTAGAGAATAATAAACAATCTTTATTTGATAAAGTTATTCAATTTTTTAAACGTATTTATCATTATGATATTAATTCTTTATATCCAGCTGGAATGAAATTAATGAGATTTCCAGTAGGTAAAATTACTCATTTCATACCTAGAAATAATGACTCTTTAAGTTTAATAAGTAAAGATTATAAATTTGGAATATTTAGAGTTAATGTAGATTGTCCTAAAGATCTTCTTCATCCAATACTCCCAATAAAAATTAATCATAATTGTGTATATCCTGTAGGAACTTGGCAAGGTTGGTACCAAAGTGAAGAACTTGCAAACGCAGAAAAATATGGATACAAATATGAAATATTAGAGGGTTATTTATTTGAAGGTGAATATATCTTCAAAGATTATATTGATAAATTATATGAAATTAAAGTCAATAGTCAGCCTAATACTCCTCATTATGTAATTTCAAAATTATTGATGAATTCTTTATATGGACGATTTGCAATGGATCCTCATTTGTTAAATTATAAAATTGTAGATACAATTGATCAAAATAACCCGTATGAAGACGTAATAAAATTAAAAAATAAATATTTATTATCATATTATAATGAAGAGCAATCTTACTCAATGAATATTAATATTGCCATAGGTCTAAGCGTAACTGCCTATGCTCGTATCATTATGAGTATCTTTAAAAATAATCCAAAATTAACTGGACTATTATATTACACAGATACTGATAGTATATTTTGTGATAAAGAACTACCATTAAGTTTTATTGGAAAAGCATTAGGTAAAATGAAACTTGAACATACCTTAAATAACTTTGTAGCATTAGCACCCAAAGTGTATGGTGGAATAGATTTATTAGGAAAAAGCTTCACAAAAGTGAAAGGTCTGAAAAATACGATTACTTTTACTCAGCTAAGTGAATTGCTTAGTAAACCTAAAGAAGATATTAAACCATTTACTCAAGAAAAATGGTACAAAGATTATATTCAAGGTACAATAGAAGTAAAACAAATACCTTATATTTTAACCCCAACACAAAATAAACGAATATTAATTTATAAAGATAATAAATTAATAGGTACCGAGTCCATAGAGTTAAAGGATGGCCAAAGAATAAACTAAGCACTACCTAAAAAATCTCACTAAAGAAACCCAAACACAATAAGTAAAGTAACCCCATTAAACCAAAATCAAACATTTTTGGTTAATTACTCCCAAATTTCATACCCAAATAACAAATTTGAAAAGTCATCAAAAAAATGCCAGTAAATACCACACCTAAAAATCCCTAAATGGCTTACATAAACATTTTAGATACTTATTATATCACTTATAAGCCATTATTTATTATACTTACTACGGGCACTGTGAGATTTGAACTCACGACTAAAAAAGTTCTCGTTTTCAAGACGAGTGCCATAAACCAGACTCGACCAAGTACCCTGTTGTTATAAAATTTAGGTATCAAGAGGAATTGAACCTCTGAAAAAAGTATTAACAGTACCCCGCATTACCTCTCTGCCATGACACCTTTTTTTCAAAACTTCCCTTTTACTCTTTAATTTTTTATAATATTGAAAAGTTTATTGTTTTATATGGTAGGCGCGACTCGAACACGCTATATTTCTCCCACCCAAAGGGAGCGACTGGCCAGTTTGTCATCTACCATTATTTGTTTATCAGGTATTGTTTACCTTAGACTAAGACCGAAGGGAATCGAACCCTTATAATATCCATTATGAGCGAACTGCATTAACCATTTATGCTACAGTCTTTTATATAATTAACTTATAATTTTATTATTATTTTATTATTTTATTGATAAGACCTAAGTATAACTCTTTCTTTGGGCCTCTCTTTTACTGCGGAGCTGCGGAGCGCAGAGATTTAAAATAACTGTGTTTGTTTTTTCCTTCGGATTGTAAAAAATATCCTGAAAAATATGTGGTAAAATAGATGAGTATTTGAGCAGTAAAGGAATCGAACCTTTTACGGCGCAGAACCAATTCTTTTACAGAGAACCACCATTACCAATCGGATCACCTGCCCTATTTTTTCTACACTAATAAATAGCATATATGTCACTCACTTTCCACTGACTGATATAAAGGTCTCTTTTAACAATGAAACCATAGATTTTTTTTTTAATGTTGGATTTATGATAATTAGGCTTCAATCTTATTCTTTACTTGTTGGTTGTTTAAAAGAGGTAGAATTAGTTTAATTGGTTAAAATGACGTCTTGTGGCGACGATGTTCAGAGTTCGAGTCTCTGATTTTACCCTATTTTAAAAAGATAATTTTATATATCTTTTTATCTTAAACAAAAGACTAGTGGCTTCGTCAAATGTGAAAAAAGATAAATAACTTTACTTTAGACTATTGTTGAAGTAAAATCAAAGCCTTATATTATATTTTTAGGCCTGTTTGGCTTTGATTTAGCCTTTGTTTCCCTTAACATAGTTAACACCCTAATTTATACTTTTGAATATTCTCTTTTGGATTCGAACCAAAATTGACACTTTAGAAGAATGATGTTCTAACCATTGAACTAAGAGAATTTAATTTTTATTTCTTTTCTTTTTATACCGTACAACATCTATCTTTTTTATGTCTATCTACCCTTCTATTATATACTAATAGGTTTTATAAGAGCACTTTTAAAAGCAGGCTCTCCCGAAGGGGACGCTTCTAATTTAAAGTTAAAGAAGTGTAAAGGTATAAGTAGAAAAATAAAGCCGAAAAAAGGAATTGAACCTTTGTTTTACCGTCATGAGTGGTATGTTTTAACCTATTAAACTATTTCAGCAATATCGGGTATAAATTTTATATTTATAATTTTCGGTGTACTAGTAACTTCATTTTTTGAATCTTATTAAAAAACTGGGGTTGAGTTAGTTTTTATATTATCTATAGGAAATATTTAGTTTACAGTTAAATTATTCATTTATTTAACATACTGAATTTTCTATAAAAATTCGTAGGTCTATATAAGTATATTTTTTTACTATAAATAAAACACTGCTTAATGATTAAATGTTGTAAAATATATTCATTCTACAAAGTATTAATCAAAATACAACAAACTTAAGTGTTTAATTTTACATTTCTGTGCTATCCTAAATATATTTATTTTTTAAAGGAAGAAAGAATATGTAAGGCAGTAATATTTAAATTATAAAATTTTCCGGAAGGATTGACTTCTTATTTTTAAGCTCTTATGGTATATATAATTCATTAAAATCTATCTTACTATTAACAATTTAATGGAGGCTAATAAGACAGTATGTGACCTTTAACCTTCCTAAATTTATTAAAATATTATAATAATATTTTAATAAATTCCAGTATTAGATAACTTAACTCTCTTTTAACAAGAATTTATTTTTCTACTACTTTTACTTAGGCTATGCTGCGCACCGCACCTTCCGAAAGGGGAAAATAAAAGTTTATATTTTTATAAAGTTAAAAAGGGGTTAATATAATATATTTTAATTTTTATTCGTTAATTTAAAGTAGGCCTGAAGAAGCCCATAGGTAAACAAAAGCATACAAGAATAACCAAACAACATCTACAAAATGCCAGTAGGCGATAGCACCTTCCATACCAATGTGGTGGCTTTTAGTAATATGATGTTGTAATAATCTATAAAATTGTACACCTATAAATAAAGTACCTACTATAACATGGAAACCATGTAGCCCAGTTGAGCAGTAGAATACTGTACCAAAGATAGAATCAGCAATCGTAAATCCTGCTTCTGCATATTCATAGTATTGAAGTGCTGTGAATAATACTGCAAAGATTATTGTTAGGATACTTCCTAAGATTGCAGATCTTCTATTACCTTTGATTAAAGCATGGTGAGCAAAAGTGATGAAAGCCCCAGAAGATAATAGTAAGATAGTATTTAGTAATGGAATTGCTAAAGGATCTAAAGTATTTATACCTAATGGTGGCCATGTACCACCTATTTCTATAGCTGGTGTTAAACTAGAGTGGAAATATGCCCAGAAAATAGATACAAAAGCCATTAATTCACTTACAATAAATAGAGCAATACCTAAAGTAATTCCTCTTTTTACTTGTTCTGTGTGGTGACCTAAGTATGTACTTTCAACTACTACATCTCTAAACCAAAGAGACATACCTGTGGCTACTAGTATTGTACCTAAATTTAATAGATATCCCCCAAAAGGGAAACCTTGCATATACATAACGGCTGAAATAGCCATTATTAATAATGCAAAACTCATAGAAATTGGCCAAGGAGAAGGATCCACTAAATGATAAGGATGTGCTTGAAATTGACTTCTATTTAAATTTATATTCATTTATTTTTAAATATTTTATTTTGCCAAATGATACTTTAACGTTCAAACTTAAATATAACTTAATTTCTCAGTTTATACTGAAGAGATTCATTATTTTATTTAAACTTATTCAGTTTAATTGAACTGCTGAAAATTCAATTCATTAAAAAATAAAAATGGATTTGTTATCCTAAATCATATAGCAAGTACCCCATTCGAACTCTGCTTAGCGCAAAGTGTAGAGAAAAATAAATTATATTTTATCTCGAGTCTCTTACTGCGGAGCTGCGGAGCTGCGGAGCTGCGGAGCTGCGGAGCTGCGGAGCTGCGGAGCTGCGGAGCTGCGGAGCTGCGGAGCTGCGGAGCTGCGGAGCGCGGAGCAAAGCTTTCACTCACAATTTAAAGATGAAAGTGATTTAATTTTAGATTTATCGTTTATTTTTTAACTAAGGTTTCAAATGAGATGGGGACACTATCTTTGAAACAATTACGAACAAAGAGACTTGAACTCTTAAGGAATGACTTCCACTCCTGCTTAAGAGGAGATTGTTTACCAATTTCAACATGTTCGCTTGTTATATAATGACAAGATTATTAAACAGACTTAGCTTGTTTATCTCTCTTTTATAGAGAGAAGAATTTTCCATTTTAGACAATAGATAAAATATAATGTATTAGACTATATTCTTTTATTAAAAAGATTTAAACATTTTAAATAAGTTAAATAATAGAGAGTGGGGTTACTGTACTTATTGATTATTTCAAATGTTAATGTTTTTATGGTGTAAATATTTGTAATTAAGTGACACTTCCGGAGCGAAGGGGTGGCTCCGCCTCCGCAGGGGCTCATCTACATAAATTATTATTTTTGTCAACTAAATATAATTTTACAGTGTTTAAGATACCTAAGAAAACTCTTATTAAATTATAAAATTAACACTATAAAGTAGTGTTAACTGGTATTAAAAAGTAAATACATATTACAGATATTATTAAATGTAGAATTATAATAAAGATAGTTTCAATTACTATTAATCCTATATTCATATTTTGATAGTATTTAACTATTTTTTGTAACTTAGGATATTTGTGTTCAATATTTGTATATTTAGTTAAATATAACATTAAAAAATATCCTGCTATGCTTATAAAACTCCATATGGTTAAAAGACTTAGTACTAATAAACCAAATAAAAGTTTATAAATACCTGTATATGCACCTGCTTTAAAGATACTAGTTACTTCAGAAAAGGTAAATAATTGGAAAAAATAAGAAGTGAATAAAAAATAAATAATGAGAGTAAAAAGAATAAAACATGTAAATAGGAGAAATTTATTCTTTAAAGTTCATTTGTTAAAATATAGATAAAACTGTGCCAATTGTTATTTTGTATAATTCCTTTGGGTGCCTGTGTTATATGTTATAAATTTGACTCTTTATTGCTCTAATTTAAATTAGCTACATTAAAGGATCAAATAAAAAGTGAGTGGGGTTAATGTAATACAATGCTTACTTTTTATTATTTAAAAACATGACCTAAGGTAATTGTAAAACTAAATGCACCTCTTCTAGTTTTACCTGTAAATCTAGCTCTATCAATATATTGAACATTGACATTAGTTAAAGAACCTTTTTGAATTCTTTTTACCGTCATTCGAGGAACAACTCTTTGTCTAAAAGTTCTACCTGCTAATTTGATATTTATACCGCTTAAATAAGAGGGAGCTGAAGGTAATGAAAGCCCTTCGGTTTTATTTAGATTATTAGAATAGTCCATTTTTTGAATATGTAATCTTCTAAATAATTTAGAGACTAATTTAACAAATCTAAATTTATAACTTTTTAGGGCGATATCTTGAACCAGAATTTGACCATCGTAAAATACTTTATGAAGGCGTACTAAGTCTAATTCAACTTCAGATTTAAATATTGAATTTAAGTAATCAGTTAAATTTTGGAATCTATCATTATATTTACACAAAATATTATTTCTTTGACTTACTTTAATTTTACTATTTACAGAGTCTGTCACTTCGGAATTCAAGTCATCAGGATGAGAAATATGAATAATATTATCATTTACTTCTACATTATTATATAAATATCTATGTTTATTTTTTCTTATAAAATAAGATAAATCAATTAATATTTTTGTTGTAAAATCTTTAGAAAGTATTCCTCTTTCTACATTGGGCAAAGATAAAGCAGAAGTATCGTGTTCAAATTCAAGATTATTTTTAGTATAGATAACTTTATAAATAGGTTTACTCATTAAACAACCCATAGCTAAAAAAGTTAAATTTAGTAATTTAGTTGTTTTATTAAATAAAAATCTGTATGATTTATTATTAGCTTTATTAAATTGATAGAACACGTGTTGATGTTTAGCTAATTTTTTATTAAATTGAGTTAAACTATTTAAATAAGGTAGAAGAGTTTGATATTTGTATTCTTGTGCTCCTTCAGAATCCGTAGAAGAACTTTCTAAATTTGCTGATTGATCTTGCGCTGCAGAGATTGAATTATTTTTTAATAATTGTGTTAAATAAAGAGAATTTAAATTATTTTTTTTATATTGTATTACTGTTTCATCTAAAGAATCAGTATTTGAGCGTAGAAAATCTATATTATATAATTCATTTATATTTACTTCTCCATTTACTCTTTTGTTTGTACTGCTTAGCACTGGATAAGAGGAAGTATTATGCATGGGTCCATTCACTCCTTCTTTATTTTTTAATTCATTATATAACATTTCACTGCTTTTTTCTGTTGTTACTATATTTTTAAACAAGGATTGTATATTTTGAATGTTTTTATTTAAAGGTAAATGTTTAGTAAGTATTGCCTCACTTTTTAAATCAAAATGTTTTTGTGATCTATTTTTATAATTGTGCATAAACTTATGAAATGGTTGTCTGTATTATTGCCCCAGAGTGGGAATTCATTCTCTTTTTATTTAGTGTGATAGATTGAATATCAATCTACTCTTCTTTTGAAAGTAGTACTAGGGATAAAAAGGTATAATTTGTTTGTTAGAATTTAAGCTATTATTTTTATCTGTCTTTACACAGAGTGCATTAGAAAGTTAACAATTTCTAATACCTCTTTTATTAAAAACGATTTATTTATTAAAATAAAACGATTTCTTGTTGTGTTTTACACTCAACTCTTTAAGAAGAATAAAGACAGGAATAAGTTATAAGCTTCGGACTTCTTCTACCTCCGAAGGGGAGGGTAGCCTCAATACAACCCATAAAATAAAAACCTTAACTGAATTTACGGAAGGCTAAGGAAAAAGAAAGTACTAAGTATATTTTATATAAAACTTAGCCAACTTTTATTAAAGAGTTAAGAAGGAATTGAACCTTTAATTGTAGACTTTGCAGGTCTATTACAGTACCGTCTGTAAACTTAACTCACTCTTTTAACAAACTGTCTTAACAAGAATTCAACTGCTACACTCAATTTTATTATATTCATACAGGGATTACACTATATTGTAGGCTCCGCAGCTCCTCCCTTCGGCTCCTCCCTTCGGCTCCGCGCTCCGCAGGGAGGTAAGGAGGGTCTGCGCTCCGCAGGGAAAGGGGTTAATAAAATATAAGTATAAAATGGCTACTTTTTATAAAAAAGTACAGGACAGGTAAATTTATTTATTACTTAATTTAGTAATATACATTCTAACTACTTGTTGGTAAGTAAATAAAGGTAAAATGTATTTAGAAAAGATATAAATTAAGGCTAATAAAGTTAAAAATGAGAATGATAATTGATTTACAAAGTAAAATGGGATTAATTGAGGCATTATTTTAATTCATTTAATATAATTACTCTTCTTTTTTAATGTGTAAGAGCTATCTCTTATTTTGTAAATGGATTTCTACAAAATAAAGTATTACAGAAAATTTAATTACTGCATACTTAGGGTCCTATTATGGAAGAGGAAATATAATTTGAGATATTTCAAGTGATTTTTAGGATTAGCTAAAACTAATATTTATTAATAATATTGAAAGTGAATATATTCATTTTGAGTATTTGTAGTAAAATTATTAAACTCATTTTACTACTCTTAATTATTAAATAATTTTATGAATAATCAAGGCGTAAGCACTTAGTCTCTAGCTACTCAAAGTATCGTGGTTCTAATGATAATTATCATTGAGTGCTTATTGCGGAATAGGGGGTTAATTTAAATTAGACTGCTATAGGTATCCTTCCTGCGGTCCCCTCCTCCCTGCGGAGCGCGGAGCCGAAGGGAGGAGGGTCAGAGAGTTTATTTATTTAATTAAAGAGAATCTAAGAAAGTTAGATAATCTTGTACTGATACTGCTTCTATAGCTGTTGGCATAAATCCGTGGTACACTCCACAAATTTCACTACATTGTCCATAGAATACTCCTGTTCTTTCAGTTAATAAAGAAGCTTGATTTAATCGACCAGGGCAAGCATCTATTTTAATACCTAAAGATGGAACGGCATAATCATGAATTACGTCTGCACCAGTTACAATTAGTCTAATATGAGTGTCAACAGGTATTACTACTCTATTATCTACATCAAGTAATCTAAATTGCCCTAATTCTAAGTCTGATTCAGGGATCATATAAGAATCAAATTCTATAGGGTCTCCACTTTCACTCACATAATCACTATATTCAAAACTCCAGTACCATTGGTGTCCTGTTACTTTAATTGTAATTGTAGGAGAGATCACTTCATCTAATAAGTATAATAATCTGAATGAGGGAAAGGCTATAGCAATTAATATTAGAGCCGGAGTGATAGTCCATATTAATTCAATTAGTGTACCGTGGTTAAGGTATTTATGAATAATAGGGTTTTTAGTATTATTATAGTAATATATAATTGATCCTAATAGCCAAAATACTGATACACAGATCACTACTAAATAGAAGAAAATAGTATTGTGAAGTTCAACAATACCTGTGAATCCTGGAGCTCCACTATCTTGAAAACCTAGTTGCCAAGGTTGAGGAGCATCACAATATACAGTTTTAAATAAAGATATTTGTTGTAACATTTTTTAATATAAATATTAATAATCTCTCTTTAGTTTTTCCTTTAATCCTTTTTTAATTTTGTTTAAAACACTGCGCACAGCGCTTGCGAAATAAGACTTATCTTTTTATTAAAAATGTAAAATGACAAGCCCCTCCTACCCTTCGGGAGGGTGGAAGAAGCAGGGAACCAAGGAGAGAAAGAGTATGGTATGATATCATACTACGTACTGCCTACAGGTAATTTAAAGGAAATAATTAAATAATACGACTTACTAAATTTGTTTTTAGATATTTAACTAAAGATTAAGCTTGAACAATTCTCTTGTATATAATACAAGTATAAAAATACATTAATATTATTGTATTAATATGATTATATTTAAATATAACAAGATCAAAAGAGTAGAGGAATCGAACCTCATTAAAGTACCTTGCCTAAGGACTCCTTCTTTTTTTTACTTTACCAATTATTTTGAAAGTTGAATAATTAACATTAAAAAGGACATTTTTTAATTAGTGTTAAGGGGTTAATATAATAGTGTCTTGTTTTTAGTGTTTGTTTAATTATTAATTATGCAAATAATTTTATAGATAAATTATGAGTATAATAATAAGAAACCAATCATTAATGAGAATAATCCAGTAGCTTCAGCTAAAGCGAAACCTAAGATAGCGTAACTGAATAATTGTCCTCTGATTTGAGGGTTTCTAGCTGTTGAAGCAATTAATGAAGAAAAGATTAAACCGATTCCGGCTCCAGCTCCAATTAATCCTGAGCAAGCTAAACCTGCTCCAATGTATTTTGCTGCTGCTAACATATGTATATTTATTTTATTAAAATAGCGTCTAACGTATATAATCTATTAGAATAATACTACTTTTATAATACAATAAACAGAAAAGGGGTTAATTAAATATAATGTATAAATATAATTTCAGTGAATTAATTTATTAAATAAATATGATATATAATAATACAGCGATTAAGCTTATTACTGCATGTATGATGAATCGTCTAATGTAATATTTTGTCATGTCTTCTCTTATTGTGTTATTAATCTGACTGTCCTCATACATTTCGTTAAGGTAGCGGTGTAAAAAAGAAGGCCATTTTTTATGTATTACTATTTTTTCATTTGTACTACAAATAATTAAGAAAAGAATTAACTCCATTAGAAAAAACAATGCCATAAGAATGTACCAATATACTAATGATATTGCTACGTAAGGAGATGTCATATCTATAAATTCTATGAACTTATTATATATGAAAGGATAATGTTGTTTTAAATAAGGTAAAATAATATAATTACCACTTAATAAGAAGGCACCTAGTATAAGATATAAGTTTCTACCTAAAAAACTTAAACTCCTTAAATTGCCAATATAATTGAAAAGTCTCATTGTTTTTATTTTTATTAAAATAGCGTCTAACGTATATAATCTATTAGATTAATACTACTTTTAGTGGGAGTATAAAACATTATATAAATGAAAATAAACCAAACGAATTCATTTAAATCATTAGATAATATAATTATTAATTCTATTTTAAGCAATTCAAACTTATTGCTTTATTAGTGTAATATGACGTTAAGTAATGAATTGAATTCGTCTCAATGCAGGAACTGGCTACGCAATAAAGGTTATAATAAAAAAATTAAGATAAAAACAATAAAAACTGTTATTGCTAAATAAATAAAAAAATAATAGATGTATAAAAAATCATAGGCTTTACCTGCATCACTGAATTCTTTTACATCATATAAATAATTATAAATGAATTTAGGGTAATTTTTATTAATGACTGCTTCTTTATTTTTATAGTAATAGACATATAATATAAATTTTATAAGGTAATCTAAAGTAAAAATAGTTAAAATACTAATACTAATTAGACAAAACAGTTTATAGTAAAAAGGTTGAAACAGGTTGATGGACTTACTTTTTAATATGGAATTTATTATATTAAGTATAACCATTAAAATAGTAACTGTCCCTAGTGTACTTACTAACAATTTACTCCATTTGGATATTTTGGTAGGTATTTTAAATAATAATTTATTTTTATTTGTCATTTTTAATTATGTTAATTGTATTAATTGTGTTAATTAGAAGAGAATATTAAAAAGTAACTAGAGCTACTCTCTTTAAAACTTTAGTTATTAAGATGTATTATTACAATAAATAAGCAAAAAGTGGTAAAAGCTTATTACACAGCCTAAGCAAATAAAAAATAGTAAGTATAAGAATAAATAAGACATACGAGTACAAAGTCTATTTATATAATTAAACAAAATTGGATAGCTAGATATTTTATCTAGTCTGGCTTGTTCCACGTAGTTAAATTAACTATTATTTTAATAGGAAAATAGATTACTACCTGTGCCTAGTTCTTATTATAGTTGGGCTTTGACTACTCCCTAATTTTTTAGTTTGAGTTAAGAGATGTTTAATTGTATTTAGATCTTTTGATTTTTTAATTTTTTGGATATATTGAATATACTCTTTTTTTAATTCTGTTAAGGGCAGATGAGCTAATTTACCCTTTCTTTGTTTGAGTTCTAATAACAGAATATCTAAATCTGACACTTCCTTTTCTTTAAGTAAAAGAGCCTTTTTTTGTTCACGTATATTGGCTTCTATTCTTTTTACTTTTTTTGAATTATAAATTGATTTATTTTTAGAGAGGATTTCTTTATTTTTTTCTGTTAGCTCATTTTGAGTTAATTGAATTCTTTCTTTTCTAGAAGAAATCTCTTGCTCTAAAGTTTTAAACTTGTCCTCATAGGTGTTTAGTTTTTCTTCATACCAACTTTCCAAAACAGTCCTTAAAGAAAGGAGGCCCATATTAGGACTGTCATCATTACTAATATCCATCTTATCCTCTATTGTTTTGAACAATTTAGCTAACTTATGACTTTCATATATATCAACATCTGTATAACCTAGAAGATACAAATACAAACTTAAATTAAATTCCGTTGTACTTAAGTATTGTCTCTTAGTAATACTCCCTCCACTAATAATAACTTTTTTAATCTTAAAAAACCATTGTACATCTAACCAATTTAGATCTTCAAATACATATAAAATATTTTTATAACCTGTACCTGTTAAGGTATTAGTATTTAATTCCTGATAACTATGTTGAAAGATTTCATCAACAAAATCACTATATTCTTTACTTTTCAAATATAACTCCCAAAAATAAAGGAAAGATATTTCTATATGAGCTAAATTATTACTATACCGAGTAGCTTTAAAATAGAGGGATTTATCACGAATGATCCTTAAGACAACTGTATTTAATTTGTTAATTTCAGTTATTTTTGTAAATTCTTCAAAATGGGTATTGAAATCTGTAGTATAAAATATACTACTTACCAGATGAATTAAATTATTATCTTTATGATATTTATCATTACTTATTGCTAGACATACTAGCATATAATATTTTTTTATACTTTGCATTTGTTTTATTATTAATTTTTTTTAAGAAGAGAATACTGAATTTAACTAAAGACCTTCTCTTTAAATCTTTAGACTTATTTTAAAGTATCAATTTACTTAAGAATAAAAAAACCTAAGACAGTTGCATTTAATAATAATATTATTATTAAAAACACTAAACATATGATTATTTCTATTACTACTAAATATAATCTACTTTTTTCAAAATACCTTATATATCTTGCATACTTAGGGTATTTATTTTCAACATCATATTTATTTATTAAATAAATAGAAATAAAATACCCTATTATATTAATAAAACAAATTAATATAATAAGTGTTAATATAAACATATTAAAACTTAGTTGTATTGCAGGTTCGGCATCTATTGGTATATCTTTTCCTATTTTATTTAAAATAAAAGGCATTATATAACAATATCTAACCGAATTATCAGATAATTTTGATATGTTTAATATCATATTATGAATTAATTTATTTAAAACTATTATTAACTGGATTAAATAATTTGTTAGTTTATTGTTCATTTTTTTGGTTAGTTATTTGACTTGTGCTCTTTTTGGCTAAAATTTAATGAATGTAAGAGCGATCTCTACTTTAAATAGCATAAATATACTTTAAAGCCCACTTCAATAATTATTTGTTTAATACTACTATTAATTACAACAATTTTGATTAAGTATTTCTTGAAAAAAGAAAGAGACTTTCCTAGTTATATAGCATATAAACTGGAAATAATTCATTAATAAGATTGAATTTTTTATTTAGTTAAAAACCAAAAAGATAGGCTTTTTAATTTGTTTGTTTTTTAATGTATGTTCATTTAATTTAAATACAAAGTACGAAGTACAAAGTATAGGTTGGGTGTGAATATCTTAACACTTAGTCTAGTGATAAATTAGTAATGTTAAACTTAATGCTTTTCAGCAACTTTCATTTACATCCTAACTAAGAAATGTTCTATTTCTTATCTTAATAATAAATTTAATGATTTTACTCATTAATATTATTGTTAGTATCTAGAGGGTAGATTCTTGCTTGATATACTTTCAGCATTTATCTATTATGTTTGTGGCTACCCAACTGTGCCAAAATATATATTCATTTTAAAGAATTAAAAAGAATTTTAAGGTGAAATTTATTATAAATTGTCAATAATAAACCTACTTTATATAGTTTATTGCTAAACTAAAGTAAGAATTCACCACACAATTGAAATAATGCTTTAAAAGTTTATTTCAATTATTTCAACAATTGGTACACTATGGAAACACAGCCTATTGATCCTTTCGTACTAGAAGGTCTGCCCCTTTTTACTAATTATACCCTCAGAAGATAGGGACCATACTGACTCACGTCGTATTAAACCCAATTCACGTACCCTTTTAATGGGCGAACAGCCCAACCCTTCCAAGCTTCTTCCCCCGGAGGATAGGATGAATCGACATCGCAATCATACTTAACTTTTCAGTTTAAGGTTAGATCATATCTTCAACCAGTACTTTGAATACAAAAGTATTGTCTGGTTGTTGGCGTGTGATCGTTGAGGGGTCTATTCTTCTTACTTCTTCATAAATAGACTTCCCTGCTGATTGCCCAATCTTTAAAATTTTTACTTTTTAAAATAATATAATTAAAATTGAATTTATTATTATTATTCTTTTTGTATTTAAAGCTCTAAGGGTGTTCCAGCATATAGCCAACTTCTATTACAACATTACTATCGTAATTCCCCAATTATTTATTAGTTTTCTTCTAGTAAAAGTCCTTAATTTGTTTAAACTTTATTTTTCCGTGTCTAAGCTAGACCGGATATAAACATATCAAAGACTTAACTTATGTTAATCACTTTCTTCTTACTTGAAGAAATGATATTTTATTTATTTAAAGACTTGTTTAAAGTAAAACAATATATAATATAAGGTGCCAATCAGCCGGGACAATGTGTACTCTCGCCGGCTATCAGCCTGTTATCCCTAGCGTAACTTTTATCAAATGATCCCCGTCTATTCCATTTTATAGCGAGGGGTCACTATGCCCTACTTACGTATCTGGGCGACTTTTAAGTCTTTCAGTTAGGCATGCTTTCCGCCATTACACTCTGCGCAATCTTTACACTGATTGATTGATCTCCATTCAATTTCTAGCTATACCTTTAATTAAATAAGTGCGATTTGTTAAATTACTGATTTTAACCTAAGCAAAGCAGAAGTTAAATCTATATTTTTTTGTTTGATTCTTATTTTACTAAGAATAATTTTATTTATATCGTTGGATGTACTTTGCTACTTTATTAAAGACGACCGCCCCAGTCAAACTGCCAATTAGTCAACTCTCCCTAAATTAAATAAAGGTGAACACTGACTCAGCCTCAATCTGAAGGTTTCCACAAAACGCCAATCAACTCTTAAAAAAAGAAGACTATCGAACAGTGATGTTCGATTTCGGCTACCTAATCACTATTGTTTGAGGCTGTTCTAAATCAGTGTGATAACTAACTACAGTAAAGCTGCATAGGGTCTTCCCGTCCCACTGAGGGTAACCCGCATCTGCACGGGTAATTCAATTTCACTGAGCAAGTTGTAGAGACAGTGAGACCTTCGTTACATTATTGATACCGGACCACATTTAATGGCCAATTGATTTCGCTACCTTAGGATCCTCATAGTTAAGACCGCTATTAACCAGACTTTCAATTAGTAACAGTTACCTATTACCTCTTTTATATTAATGGCATCGAGCAAATTTCAGAACGTATACTATGACTTTCATCATTGCACATTCTTGTGTTTTTAGTAAACAGTCGAGGCCTCCGATTCTGTGACACCAATTTTAAAGATTTCTTTAAATATTCCATGGGTGGATAATAACTACTTCCCTCCTTGAAAAGGGGCATCTATTTAGCACTAAATATTTAACTTTAACAAGAAAAAATCCATTAAAGACAATATTGAAATGTAATCTCTCCACTTTCAATATTAATACAAAACTTTGTACTATTAAATAAAGCATTAAATAGATTTGGTGAGCAATAAACAGCTTATCTTACTCTAATTATCTCTGTCATTTTACATTACATAAAATTATCTTTCAATCAAAAAAAGAAAGGCATTACACTTAAAAAAGAAATTAAGTGAAGAGGCAGGATAAGAGTAAGTTTACACAATACAAATTTGAAACAAAAAATAAGAGTGTTGATTGCTTAATAAGTATTGCTTAACTGTATATTATCTTTATTGGTTCCTCTTATCGTCAAACTTATGAGGACAACTTGCCGAGTTCCTTTACAACTTTTAGCTCTACGCCTTAGTATTCTCTACCTACGAACCTGTGTCGGATTAGGGTACGGTAGTATGACCTTTTAACTTTCATCAATTTAAACACCTATAAAAATGATGTACCTTTATAAAGTTAAAATAATATTATTAAAATAAAATAATAATATGTATGATATTATTTTCTTGATCCATTTTCCCATTTGGATTATGCTATCATTTACATTGCCTAATTTAGGCTTCACTCATCAATCAGAACATTGGTTCTGTATCTTAGAGGCCCGCATTTAAAATGAAGCGGTTTAACCTTTCTTCAAAACCCTTTCGTATTCGGCGAGAAGTATTAAAACTTCTTTTTACGTTACTCATGTCAGCATTCTCTCTTCAGTTCGTCCAAAACAATGAAACACTGTTTTTCTTCCGTTTCTGAATGTTCTTCTACCTAGTTTAAGAAAAATAGGGTGTATAAAATTTAGAATTTAAAATATAAAGTATAAAATAAATTTTTCTTAAACAACACAATATCGGTTGATTATTTAAGACCCGTTAAATTTTCGGTGCCACAATCTAAGAGCTGATGCGTTGTTACAAACGATCATTATAAGTAGCGACTACCAGGCTCACTTTACAGCTGCATACAACATGTGACATCCTTAATTTCACTTAATAACCATTAGGGACCTTAATATGTGTTCTCGACTGTTTTCGTCTTGACTACCCAACTTATCATGAGCAGTCTGAATACTTATCATCAATTTATGTACTTCCGAGTTTGATTTTCATTGGTAAGATTGTCAAGATCCCCTCAACCTAAACGCCTAAAATTAAAAATAATTTTACTTGTTCGAAATTCACGTGCTGTACCTCCATAAATCTTGAATAAGTGTCATACTTACATATGTTTCGAAGAATACCAGCTATCACTAGATTAGGTTGGCATTTCACCGCTTTCCAGAACTCATCGGAGAATTATGCAACATTCACCCGTTCGATCCATTATAATCTGGCCCTGGAAAGATCATCTAGCTTCGGGTCTAATAAAAATAACTCACCCAAAACTTTATAAATAAATAATAACTCCTTGAATATAAAAAATATTGACAAAAAGGTATTATTCTAATTTAAAATCAAAGATTTCAAGTTAAAAATATAACTATTTTATTTATGTGTTAGTTTAGTCGCTTTCGCTAAGGCTTTTAACCTTGCTATTTTTATTAACTTGCTGACCCATTATGCAAAAGGTACGCCGTCATTTTAATGAAATTTAAAACTTCGACTGCTTATAGAGTTACTAATTCAAGACTTTTTCAAATAAGAATCTAAATCTTATACTTTTTCAAACTTTCCTTTACAGTACTTTTTCACTATCGCTAAATTTATAATACTTAGCCTTAGAGGATGGTTCCCCTATATTCCAACAAGTTATCTCTCGTTGTACTTATTTATTTTTAAACAATTAAAGTTACAGGACTAATGTATTTACCTTCTTTGGCCTAATGAATAAATTCATTATTTTTTTTTTCACTTTCTTTGTTTAATTTTAGGCTAGTCCGATTTCACTCACCATTACTTTCGGAGTCTCGGTTGATTTCCTTTCCTTTCCTTACTAAAATGATTTACTTCAGGAAGTATTTTATAAAAGGTTTCCCTTAGGATTGCTATTTAATTTTAATATAGCATTAGGTCTATACCCTCCTTTTTTATAAATTTGCTTGTTTTTCCTTAATAACTCCTTTAAAATACTAAATTATTTGATGTTAGTTTCTATATTACACATCGATACTTTTATTTTTTTAAGTTTATTCAACATTTTTTAAAGTTTATTTAACATTTTTTAAAGTTTATTTAACATTTGTTGTTATATTTATTTGAAAACCGTAACTTAGTTAAATTGACGTTAAAGTCTGCTACCTAGAATAAGATCCTTAATAAAGTAAAAATTTAAGACTGAGTGTAGTTGACCTTTTGTTTTAACTATCAAAGGTTGTTTAAACGTATTTCAATAATTTAAGTTATTAAAATGAATAATTAAGGGAAAGGTATATTAGGTTTAAAAAACTGATGAATCGCAGGGGGTTAATAAAATAAGCTATAAAAAAAAAAGATGTAAATATAATGACACTTAATAAAATAATCATTAAAAAAGAATCACCTCATTCACTCGTTTTGCGATCGTTTTGCGTTTCTTCCCCCTACCTGCGGAGTGCGGAGTGCGGAGTGCGGAGTGCGGAGTGCGGAGTGCGGAGTGCGGAGTGCGGAGTGCGGAGTGCGGAGTGCGGAGCGTTGAGACGAAGGATAGAAGAGAACTACTATGATGAAGAGATATTATTTTTTAAAATAAAAATGTAAATCTACAGGTAAAAGGTCATAGGGTATTGGGTGTGTAATAATAAAATATAAACCTATAAATAATTCTATTAAGCCAAACATTATAAACACAGGTAATATGAATAAACTTATTTTAGATAACAAAATTTGATATTTTATATAAAATAAAACAAATTTATTGTTAAATCTTTTTAAAACATAGTCCTTATTATAAAGTAATATTTGTATAAATAAAAATACTGAAAATAAGAAGATTAATGAGACTACTATAATTATTAATAAAAAATGAATAAATAATTGCTGTCCTAGTAAATCATCTAAATAACCTTCTACCGGTACAGGGCGTACGAAATCAATTAAAATTTGTTTAATCTTATCAAATAACGAAGAAATATGATTATTAATAAAATCATTATTTCCTGTAGAATCCGATGAAATAAATGAACTCATATCTTTGCTCATATTTACACACTTACCTTGGTTTTCTTTAACTAACTCTTCTTTAACCAGGTTTTCAACCTTTTCTATATCTGGATTAAGAATAATTGTTGCAGGCCACGATCCTGTTTTTCTGTAAGTTAGCCATGAATACATGAATTGATTAAAGCTATTAGGATTTTCCACAGCATGAAAATATACTGTAGTCGGTACACTTATAGCTAGACTAGTTAAAGCAGCAACAGCCCTAAGCCTAGGAGTTACAGGTATAAGCCTGTAAACAGCAACAGATGTACCTATAATACCCCAAATGAGTGTTGTACCAGAAAGCCACCATCTTACAGGATATTGATTATTATCGTTTATTGTTAATAAAATCATTTTAAAATTGATTAAATCATTTATTAAAAATAAAAAATGGATTAGTAACATTATTACAGCACTCATTATAAATATTAATACAAAGAATTCTAGTGTAGATATTGATACGCAAAACCGAGTTATTTTCTTACCTAAGATGCCTTGTTTACCGCTTAATATAATAACTATGGATAGTAAGATTATACTAATAAACAATAAACAATTGACTAGAAAATTATGTTCCATATTTGAACCCTTATAATAAACTTGTATACACTCACTCCTTTTTGAAAATTAATCTATTAATCTTTATAATTAAATACACACTTCGGCCTTTTACCTGCGGAGAGGTAACGAAAAAAAATATTTAATTTTAAGACTTTTTTAATAAGAGATGAATCGAACAACTACCATCATTAAACCTATTCTCGTTCAGAAGAATCAGCTTGTTGTATCTTATCATTCCTACCATTAATATTAAATGAACGGGTAGAACTAAAGGATAACCCTTTCTACGGATTTTTTCATTTAAAATAATGTAAATTATATTTTCGTTTAATGAAATTTATCAGATTCGGAACTGACATTTGTTGCTTGAGGCACAACCGTACTCTACCTTTATACTAAAATTCCTGTAATTTATTACTTTTATTTTAGGTTATAAAATTACAAATTTTATTTAAAAGTTTCAAACTTATTAAAAATATTTTCTAAATTTAACGATTGAGCTCCGCGCTCCGCAGTGAAAAGGGTCCATTTTGTAATTTTGTCCTTTTTATCTTTACAGCTTATTCTATATTACGAAAACGTATAGTTTACTCACTATACTTATTAAAAAAGGGGTTAATAAAATATAAATATAAATAAAAAGTATAAAAAGGACTCCCAATTAAAATATTTGTTTGGGGTGTATTTAATGATTGTAGCTTAAGCTGGTATAAATTGTATACAGTTAGAATAAGCATATATATTTTTATACTAGGTATAGTAATGTAGACACACTCACGTGTAGAGAGTCTAATATAATATTAGGATATATTCCTAATACTATTGTTGGTATTAATAAACTTATTAACACTATAAACTCACGTCTTGTTATGTCTTTTAAAGGTTTTAAATTAGGTGAGTATTCTCCATAAGATAATCTATTATATAAATATATAGAGTAACAAGCTGAAAGAACAATTCCAGTAGCCCCAAGAATGGCTGCAAAAGGATTTCTTTCCCATATACCAATTAACGATAATTGTTCACCTAAGAAATTAAGACTTAAAGGGATACCTGTGTTACATAAAGTAAAAATAAAGAATAAAATAGTAAATACTGGCATGTAAGTCACTAGTCCTCTAATATAAAGTATTATTCTTGTACCTGTTCTTTCATAGATAACACCACCTACACAAATAAATAGAGCAGGTGAAACAAAACCATGTGCCAATGATAAAAGTATTCCTCCTTCTATCCCTTGGATAGTATTAGAAAAGATTCCTAAAACCACTACACCCATGTGAGAGATACTAGAATAGGCAATTAAAGCTTTAGTATCTTGTTGTATTACAGTAGCTAGACTAGCATAAATAATAGTAATTAATGCTATAGTTTGAACTAATGGGCTAAAATAATTAGTAGCATCAGGTAAAAAATGTATTAATACTCGAAGGTAACCATATGTAGCTAATTTTAGTATTGTACCAGCTAGTATAATAGAACCAGCTAAGGGACTATCAGCGTGAGCTCTATATAACCAACCAGTCATAGGCCATAAAGGTGTTTTAATAGCAAAAGCTAAGAAAAAAGCTAACCATAATAATTTCTGACTACTTAAATTGATTTCACATAAAGAGATTAATTGATAATCACTAGAGCCTACGTAATGACTTAGTTCTAATATAGCTAATAACATAAATAATGAACCAGCAAAAGTGTATAGGAAAAATAATAAAGCACTTCTTATTTTATCTTCACCTGAACCGTATAATATAATTACTATAAATAAAACGGGTAACACACTTTCAAAAAATATATAAAATAGTAATAAATCTAAAACTACAAATACTGCTATTTGTAAAGTTTCTAATAATAAAAAAGAAATTAAAAAGTATTTTAAATTTTTATTTATAGTATTATAATTTGCTAATAGAGCTATTGGAGTTATGAAAGTAGTTAGTAATACAAAATAAATAGAAATTCCATCTACTCCTATATTAAAATGACAGAAACTTAACTCATTAAATTCATAAACAAACTGATATTGAGAAGTACTTGAGTCAAATTGAAGCCATAAATAAATAGATAAGATAAAATTAATTAAAGAAGTAATTAAAGCTATTTTTTTCATTTTAGATTGGTTACTTACACCTTCTGATACTGGTATTAAAAGCATAGAACCTAATATAGGTATAATTAGTAATAAACTTAACATTGTTGTTTTTTATTTGTTTTTAAATTTCCCAATATAGGGTATGACCTTGTAGAAATTTTGCTATCTTTTTTATTTATAACGTTATATTGTCTCTCCTTACTGCGGTTTGGTAGGCCGTATCACTCTATACTATTTAAAAAACGAGGGAGTAGGAGGAAAAGATATGTATTTTAAATTTCCGTATTATTCAATATATTTTATATATTAAATATCCGTATATTTAAGAAATAGAGAGTTTAATTCAATTCTTAATAATATACTCTCTTTTAAACCTAGAATTGTGAGTTTTATTTTTAGTACTAATTATTTTTAATATCATATTTATATGTTTTTTCTGAAAACATCCGGACTCGAACCGGAACCATGCTCATTAAAAGTGAGACACTCAGCCAATCGAGTTCTGTTTCCTCAATATACTTACAATTACTAACTTATTTATAAAAATAGGTTTATAATAAATATTGTCAATTGTAAAATCAATTATTCTATATTATTCTTGTATCATACTTACTCTTATAATTTATAAAATGAATATTTGTTTTCTGTCATTTGCTTCATTATCCCCCTTTTTTTACTTTGACCTGGTAATTCGAAAGTTAAGTTTAGATTATTTTTATTTAATACTAAGCATTAGCCTACTTTTATTAATAAAAAAATCACTAGTCTATTTTATGTCAAAACGTGGTAAAGAAAAGGACCTCGTAAATAAAGGTACTTTAATTATTAAAGGGCAAAATATAATATAAATGGGGTTAATTAAATATAAAGATATAAGTATTTTTATGAAAAAGAAGTTTTTCAACTTGCTTACCTGCCTAATTAGATTGCCTGAATCTAGGTCAAAGGAGATAAACAATGCTGAACATACCATTTTCGTGTTTATTTTCTTCCGAAGGGTAGGGATCGCTCATTTATAGAAAAAAGCTTCCTTCTCCCCTTAGTGGGCAAGAAAAGTAATACCTCATCTCCTTCGGAGCCGAAGGAGGGAAAGGTACACTACTCTTTAATGGGAAGATTTTACAGGTAGACCCGTTTTTTGGTCAATTAAATCTATAGCACCTGAACCAATTTCTAAGATGAATCCTATAGTTAATACAATAAAAAAGATTAATGCAATAGAGAAACCAAAAGTACTTACTTGATACAATGTCACTGCTATAGGGAAAAGAAGTAGTATTTCAAGATCGAAAACTAAAAACAACATTGCAACAATATAAAAATGAATATGAAATATATTTCTTGTTTGCCCATAAATAGTTGAAAATCCACATTCATAAGGTGATACTTTTGATTCATCTGGTCTACTAGGAGCTAATAATAAGTTTAAGCCTAATAAGATAACAGCTAAAATAGGTACAAATATAAATAGTATTGATAGTGTGGGTATTCTCATTTAACACTGGAATAAAGATAAAGATAACAATTGACTACTGTTTAATAATATTGAAGGTTTTAAAATAAATAATAAAATAAATAAAGATAAAACTGAAATTAAATAACTATGAACACTGCTTACACTGTATTCTACTTGTCTACTTTCTTTCACTACGCTTCCTTCTACAGAAAGTAGTGATTCAGATTGATTATTTTCTTTGTTTGAGTGATCTTCAACACTGAATAGAGTTCTTACTATTTTTAAGTAGTAAGAGGCACTTATCACACTCACTAGTATAGCTATAATAGATATAAAGTAGTAACCGCTTTGTATTGCAGAATATAGAACCATTTGTTTTGAGAAGAATCCCATTAAAGGAGGTGTTCCCGCCATTGAGAACAGGCAAAGTGTTAAACCTATACTTAATAAGGGGTGTGATGCAAATTGACCTTTAATTTCAGAGATAAATCTAATATCACTTTCTTCTATATTTTTTTCTATATTAGATTTAGCATTTGCTGAATTTTTAATATAATAACCTAGGGCTAATATTATTAAAAAGGCATTTAAATTAGTAATTGAATATTGTATAATATAGAAAATAAAAGATTCAATAGATTGTTCACTATTTATAGATAGAGCTAATAATATGAAACCTATGTGACTTATTGTACTATAAGCTAGCAATCTTTTGATTCTAGATTGCGCTAAACCTACTACACTACCTATAATTAAAGATAGCAATGAACTTAATAATAGTAAATTTTTAAAAAGATCCCCATTAATTAATTGACTTACACCTTCTCCTTCTACAACATAGTGAGAAGAAGCCAGAGGTATAGAAGATCCTATAAATAAATCTAATAAAAAGATTAATATACTTATTTTAGGCATAATTGTTAACCAGATTGTCACAATAGTTGGACTATCGTCATACACATCTGGAGCCCAATTATGTAATGGTGCTGCGGCTATTTTAAATAAAAATCCTATAATAATTAAAATTATACCTAAACTTAGACCCTGGCTAATAGTACTATTACTACTGCTTGATACTGAGATTAAACTGTATATTGATTCTAAATGACTTAATCCTGTATAAGAATATACTAATGCTGCCCCTAATAAAATTAAACAAGAAGATAAACCTCCTAATAAAAAATATTTTAAACCAGCAGAAGTAGCTAATTTAGAATCTCTGAATAGAGTAGCTAAAATATACACACCAAAAGATTGTAATTCTATACTTAAATACATTGAAAGTAAATCAGAAGAAGAGATCAATAATAAGGATCCTAGTGTACTGAATAATATAATTAAAGAATATTTAGCTCCTAAACCTGAGGCTATTTCGCTTACTGGCATTCTTGTTAATTGAATTTGGCTGCTAGATAATGAAAAGCTTGCGGAGTGCGGAGTTGAAGAAGTTGACTGTTCTATTAAACTAGGTCTAGGTATTAAAATTAATCCCCCTATAATTAATAAAAAAATGTCTAAATGTTGAGTAATTGTTGTTACTTGGAATAATCCACTATACAAACCTATTCCTGATCCAATTGACTGAATATAAAAAGCATTAAAGGCTAATGCTCCAGAATAAATTAAAACTATAGTAGCCAATCTAGTTACTAGAACGGGTGAAACTTGCCGATTAAAGAAAGGTAGGGCCATAGCCACTATAAAGATTAATATACTAATAAGAATCATTGCTCAACCTGGAAATAGAAATCATCACGTTTATTTATTTGTAATCAAGAAAAATAAAACTTATTATTCTAGTTAAATAAATTTTGTTTTTTAGAAAAAGGGGTTAATATAAATATAAAGTATAAAGTCGTCAAAATTTAATGCGCATACAAAAAGACAATAACATTAAATATAATAATAAAAATTAAAATTCAAATAATGAATAAACTATTCATTGCAAAGTAAAATTGTTGGAATTTTCTTCTTATTTTAATATAACGGGCTAATCTAGGAAATTTGGTTTCTAATTTAAAGTATTGTATTAATATGTTTCCGTAAAAGATTCCAATCAAAGTAAATAAACACAATAAAATAACAACACTAAATGAAATATGTATCACTGCTCCTTTCTGAGTTTGACTTAAACTTTCTATTACCTCGGATACCTCTGAATAAACAGTAGACAATGTTTCCCAAGGTATAAATTGATTAGAACTATTTTTTCCACCACTATTGACTAGATCTAGTACACATTCAATAAATTCTTTACATTCATCTATACTTGTGTCTCATTTTAGAATTGCCTCCTTAACTGAAGCCTTTACTTTTTCAATTAAGCCAAAGGCTTCCACTAAATTTTCTTTCGTTTCTTCAGTCAAATGGGGCTTATTTTCTAGTTTAGGTAGGACTTCACTACTTAAAAGATCTTCTATCTTATTTCGTTTAACAGTTTCCAAAATAAGTTCCTCTCTTAACTCTGAAGAAAGAACAGTTATTCCTTTATTTATTGAAATGTCACCATTAACAGCTTCCTCAAGTTTGAGATCTTTTATTAATTCTCTTGCTTGCGGAGCCTGCGCAACATAACTTTTTACAGTTAATACTGCTAGTATTGTAGCTCCAGCTTTCCCTAATTTGTTTATAAGTTTTTTAATTATGTGCGGAGCATTATTCATTATTTATTATTTATAATTATTTGTTGACATTCTTGAAATAAAAATTGGAGCCACCATAGCTAATAGTAATATAATACTACATACTATTAACCAAGTTGCACCATAAGTGTATAATCCTTGACCTATAGCTTGTATTTGTATAAAGTTAGTGAAAGTTGTATCAGCTAGGCCAGGATTAAAGGCAGCATGTAATTCTTCTCCGGCCTGTTGAGCCAAAGGAAGACCGGTACTTAATACTTCAGATTTTAATAGTAGGCCATTTAAATTAGAAAAGAAACCTAGTAGACTTGATAGAGCGGAGACATTATTAAAGCTAAAAGGTATTATTGTAAATAATTCATAAATAAATAAGGATCCTACAGAAAATGCTAAAGGTATATTTTTAGTGTATTGACTTCCTGTTTCTAATATATCAGTTAATTTAATATTAATCATCATTATAACAAATAAGAATAGTACAGTAATAGCCCCTACGTATAAAATAATATAAGTGATTCCTATAAAACCAACTCCAATAAGTATTAAATAACCTGCTGCATTTACAAATACTGATATTAAAAATATTACAGCTATTACTGGATTTTTGGATGTGATCACTAGCACACTTGATAATAAAGTACCAAAAGCTAATAAATCAATAAATAAGTTTTTCATTTTTTGAAGAAATTCATTTTTTTAATGTAGGCCTACGCTGCGCAGTTATTTTAAATATCATGTGGCTATAAAAAGTGCAGTACCTCTTTCCTGCGGGTCCTGCTAAAAATTAGAACTCTTTCAATCTTTTGGTGGAATCTAAGTAAGATACTACCTTTATACCAATTGAAAGACGTTGCGCACCCCTCTCCTTCCGGAGGAGTGCTTTGCACCGTAGATAGACAGAATTGAAGTATTGACAACTTATTTATTTAATACAAGACATTTATATTTAAACTATTATATAAAACACGTTCGAATTAAAACTCTTATCATTTGACAGAGCTATTAAACAATTAAAGACCTTAAACTAAAGTCAAGAATAAATTGACCTTAGTAGGAGTAAACCATGAAAAAGGAGGCCTTTTTAAGGCAGGCTTCATTTGACTTATCTCTACTAGATCTTGTGGATATGTTGAAAGAAGTATAATGAAGATTTTTTAATTGAATCTTTTTACTCATTTATTTAACCTGTCCCTCGTTTGGTTTTACTAATTACCTGCTGAAGGCTAGGCTTCGCAGGGAGGAAGTATTACTCCGAAGGATTGTACTTATATTTAGTGTTATTTATCTTGTGCTAGTTACCCCTCGAAAGAAAGGATGTAGCCAAAGAAAAACTAATATTTTTATTTAAATGAAGATTCTCTATACTTACTCTTAAATTTAAGAGTAAAAACGAAATAACTATGCAACCATGCGTTTATTAACTAATAGAAGTAAAGCTATTTAACTTTGTTGAGTCTAAAGTAATTCTAGATTTTATAAAATACTTTAAATTCATTGTTAATGAACTTTAATAATGAAAGTTCATCTCTTTTAAGAGTTCAGCGCCTCGCTCCGCTGTGATTTCGGAGAGAAGACTAGCTCTTATTGGAATAGTCTTTTATCGATTTGATTATAAATATATTGAAAATAATCTATATGATTGCCATAATATAAATACATTTACAAATAAAAAGAAAATAATCTCATAAATTAAAAAATATATTCTAGTATTTTTATAAAGTGTAAATATTTTGTTTAATAATTTATACTCTTTAATCTTATTAACAAACTTATCATTATTAAAAAAGGTTATTACCATAAAATATATTAATATATTAATAAAACTTAATAATAAAAAACTACAGAGTATAAAATTATAAAGGGCTAATTGATTTATCATTGGAATATGATCACTATTAATTAAAACAATAAATTGTTTCATTTGATCTAAGAAAATAAACATGTGTTAAAAAGTATTAAAAAGTTAAAATTTAAGAAGAGAGAAATATAAATAATAATAAATACTAAAAATAATAAAAATAAATAGTAATAATAATAAAATATAAATTAAATCCATTATAAACCTCTCTTAAATTTAAATGGGTAAATTGAAGAATTTTCTCAATAAAAAGAATACTTAATTTTAAGCTAATAAATAAAATAAGTAAAACTAAGCGGATATTGTTATAAATATATAGTCAATTTTCATTATTCACTAGCTGAGTATAATAATAATATTCCTTACAAAGCGCAGCATCTTTCAAAAAGTGTCAAAAATTAAAAGCGTAACATGGGATCACTCCGCGCTCCGCAGTCAGTATAATACGCTGCGCTAAGCAACCACAAATACAGTACTATAGAAGTATAGGATATTAAACTTCTACTAAAGTTGTAAGCCATTTAAATTAAAAACAAGTACTACGTACTACGTACTACGTACTACGTACTACGTATTATCTGCTCTTGCTTAAACTCATTTATATGAAGGGATATCTTTATCTTAAGTATTGCGGGGTTAGCTAAAGGCTATTTACTCCGCACTGAGTTGACCAGATTCGAACTGATATAGTCCACTACCAAAAAATGGTGTTTTTCCAATTAAACTACAACTCATTTTGCCGAAAACTGGAATCGAACCAATATTTAAATCTTACAAGGAATCCGTTTTAACCTATTAAACTATTTCGGCTAAAACTAATAATAATTGGATATTTATTTATTTATTTTCTGTTCATTATTAGATTAGTGCCTCGGGAGAGAATCGAACTCCCCTGTTTACGACTTCAATGTAACGCTTTAGCCGCTAAGCCACCGAGGCTTTTATATTAAATTGTTTAAACTAAATAAAGATATTATTTCTATTTATTATTTTTGTTTTAAAAAAATATGCTTTAATGTAAACAAATATGGAGAAAGATAGAGTCGAACTATCATATTTGTAGTGCAAGTACAACTGATTACCATTATCAGATTTCCCCTTTTTTATTTTTATTTAAAATAGTTTGTTATTTCTTTATTATTTTATCTTACTCTTTTATTTTTTTAATAAGAAAGTGCGAAACATTATTAAAAGGACCGGTGCCTGGTCTGTTGTGTATACCACTATCTACACCTTTATTAGTTAAATTTAACTCTAAAAATAATAGCTAAAGGACCAGTATGTATTGTTAATTTTGTCGTTTTTTAAATTAATACTCTACTTTAAATTTAATTAACCTGAACATGCTCCTCCCCTTCCCTTCGGGACGGGAGTATTTGACTGCTACTAACTTTTTTTATATTTTATTTGGTTTAAATAGTGTCTAACGAGTATTAATCTATTAAAATAATTCTACTTTTAAAAAAAGTCAACAGAAAAGGGGTTAATAAAATATAATGTATAAATTTAAATCAGCAGTTTCAGTTCCAATCAATATTTAGCAAGCTAAGCTTACTCCAATGTATTTTGCTGCTGCTAACATATGTAATTTAATTAAAAAAGAAAAAAAGGTTTACCATAATAAAAAATAGAGACAAAGCATATAAAAATATTGTGTTTGATATTAAGTAAAAATTCATAAATTTGATTCTATACTCTATAATTTTAGCTAGTCTAGGGTATTTTTTATCTAATTGAAAATATTGAATGATTTTGTTTCCAAAATAAGCAGATACTAAAGAATTAAGAGTAATAAATACTAAGAAAAAACCTAAACCATTTACAAAACATGCGTGCTGTTCTAGAGTTAAACCACTTAATATTTCTTGGGTGTAATTGAATATGTCTACTATTGGAGAAAGCACATGACTTTCTGAAACTTGATATCCTATTTCTTTAGATGAATCTACTATTGGAGAAAGCACATGACTTTCTGTAGACTGAGACTCTGTTCTAGGTTCTAAAGTTAGAATTTGTGTATTTGTCCTGAACCAGGACTGATATCCGGCGCACACAGGTACACCAGTGACTAATTGAATTAAGTCATTTGTTAATTTGTTGTTCATTTGTTTGTTTAATTATGTTATTTGTGTTCTTTTGGCTAAAGAATAATGAATATAAGAACAATCTCCACTTTAAAGAGTGTGCGAATACTCTATACTTAAAGCCCATTTCAATAACTATTATAAATAATATATTATTATTTACAACAATTTTGATTAAATATTTCTTGAAAAAAGAAAGAGAGTTTCCTAGCTTTATTTATATATATAATATACAATATCATTATTGAAATAAAACAGGAAATAATTCATTATTGAGATTGAATTACCTCTATTTAATAAAATAAAGTCAATCTTTTAATTAAAATTTAAATTAGTATTGTATGTTCATTTAATTTGAATACAAAGTAGTAAGTGAGTCATTAAGTGCGGAGCATTATTTAAAGGAGCAGGACCTTAAGATAACTTTTATTTGCAAATTTATTATTTTTCCTCCACCCTGCGGATCCCCTTCGGTAGGGCTGACTAAGGTGAAGTTATAAGCAACACTTCAAATTAAGTTATAGGCTTGATATGAAATAAATCCTAAATATAAAGAGGGGGTTATAAAATAAGAATATAAATTTTAAATTTAATGTAAAGAAAAATAATTTCTCATAATAATTAATTTCAAACTCTTTTTGAGACCTGTACAATATTGTGAAAAAATTACCTGAATACAGAGTTCGTACGAAAAGTTTATCAATAAATAATTATTAGTAAGGAGCTATATCAAAAGCAACTAATATACTAGGTACCAGAATAATAAATGCTACTGCTATTGGTAGTAGATTTAACCAACATAATTCAATTAAGGCATCGTATCTCATTCTGGGTAGAGTGGCTCTGAACCAAACAAACATAAAACAGAAGATACAAGTTTTAAGACCTAATATAATAGACTGTAAATTAATAAATGTATTATTTACGAATAATTCAGGCATGTTATACCCACCTAAGAAGAAGATTGCTGTAATACAACTAAATAATACAATAGAACTGTACTCAGCTAAAAAGAAAAATACAAATGGAACACTGGAATGTTCAGTGAAGAAACCAGCAACTAATTCAGATTCAGCTTCTTGTAGGTCAAAGGGCGTACGAGAAGTTTCAGCTAAAATAGCTATAAAATAGATGATAAAAATAGGCAGCAAGGGTACTATAAACCATACTGCTTGTTGTTGTTCTATTATAGTAGTAAAGTTAAAAGATCCTGTTAATAATATAATAATTAATACAGCAGAACTTAAAATTAATTCATAACTTATCATACTTGCTGTACTTCTTAAAGAACCTAAAAATGCATATTTAGAATTGGCTGACCAACCACTAAATAAAATACCATATACACCTAGAGAAGATAAAGCTAAAGTATATAAAACACCTAATGAAAAATCAGAAATAGCTAATCCTTGACCAAAAGGGATAATCCCCCAACCAAGAAGACTAAAGATTAAAGTAGAGACTGGTGATAAATAAAATAAAACTTTATTTGACTGAGATGGTACTATTGTTTCTTTCAGAATTAATTTTAAAGCATCTGAAAAAGGTTGTAGAACACCAAAATAACCAACATAATTAGGCCCAACTCGTCGCTGATGAGCGGCTAATTGTTTTCTTTCTATTATAGTCATAAAGGCTACAGACAGTAAAGCTGGTAATAATATAACTAATACATCTATAAGACCTATTAGAGTATTAAATAAAGTAGCTATAAAGTGGTTACTAATCATGATTATTTTAATAAAGTAATTGTAACTCATATTCGTAAATAAATATAAAGTATAATCTAATGAGTTTATAATTTTTTATTCTTACAAATATTTAAACTCCTTATACTAATCTACTGACACATTTAAATATTATCTAAAAAGATCCACTTTAGCGTGTAGTAGTAGTAGCTTAATATATAAAAAAAGGAATTTAACTCGATGAAAAATCAAGGACTCTAAATTTTATGTATTAAAAAAATTCATTTTCTGCAGAGCAAGGAAAGAAGTTAAATCCTTCCTTTAAAGGGTGCAATCATTAATGATGAATTGATTTATTATCCTATTATCCTCCGTTTATTAACCTTAAAGACTTATTTTACAAATTTAACACAAAAAGGAAATAAAGTAAGGAGGAGGACTAATTATAATGTAAAATACTTTTCTAAGTGTGACTTTCCTCCCTGCGTACTGCGTACTGCGTACTGCGTACTGCGTACTGCGTACTGCGTACTGCGTACTGCGTACTGCGTACTGCGTACTGCGTACTGCGTACTGCGTACTGCGTACTGCGTACTGCGTACTGCGTACTGCGTACTGCGTACTGCGTACTGCGTAGCCGAAGGGGAGGGGAGGATAGGGGTTTATAATAATTATAGATATAAATATTCATTTTGTTTTTAATGTAATTCAATAGCGTCTCTGATATATGAACAAGTTAATATACAGAATACATAAGATTGAATAAATGATACTGCTAATTCTAAACCAATTAATGCCATAAATATAGCAAACGGGATTAAAGTTAAAACAGCAACTATTACACTAGCACTAAACATTTGTAGTAAGAATGTAGAAAGTATTTTTAATAAAGTGTGACCAGCTGTCATATTAGCAAATAATCGGATTCCTAAACTAAATGCACGAGCACTATAACTTAATAATTCAATTAAAACTAATAAAGGTACTAAGGCTAAAGGTGTACCACTAGGAATAAAATAAGAAAAGAATTTGATTTTATGTATAGATAAACCTAGGATAGTTACACCTATTAAAATAGTAAATGATAAACTTAAAGTCACAATTATACTTGTAGTAATAGTATATGAATAAGGAACATTTCCTGTTAAGTTAGCTATTAAGATAAAGAAAAATAATGAATATATAAATGGTAGATACATTTCATTAAGGCTCCCAATTTGTTCTCTAACCATAGAATTTACACTTGCAAAAGAGCTTTCTAGAGCGATAGACCATTTAGAAGGTACTAATCTAGAATTATTATTAGCAATATAGTGTAAAGAAATAATTAAGAATAAAACTAAAATAGAATATAAAGCTAAGTTAGTTAAAGTTAAATTTAAATAACCGAATATAGGTGCATTTAAACCTATTAAACTTGTTACTTCAAATTGTTCTAAGGGAGAATTTAATATTAAGATTTGAGTTAAATTTTGTGTCATTTTTTTTTAATTTAAATTTTAAGTGGCAACCAACTATATAGAATAGGTAATATGTTGCTTTTGGTCAAAAATCGAGAAGAAAGTTTGTTTTTATTTTTTTTTATTTAAAATTGACAGTAAAAACTTTCGCAGCTATAAACTACCCAAAAAGGATGTATGCGTTTATAGCCATTACTGCCAACAAGGTTAAGATAGCCGGTATGAAATAAACTAACATATAATATAATTGAAATTGTCTTCTCAGTTGAATGATTTTGGCTAACTTAGGAAATCTTGTTTCTATTTTTAATAATCTAACCATAAAATCTCCGTATATTACTAATATGATGTTTATTAAACATATTAGTACAAATAAAGAAGATAAAAAATGAGATAAAGCTCCTAACTCCTCCAGTGAAAGAGTTTTTAAAAATAAATTTCAATTTTTACACATTTGTAAAAAATCAGAAATTGAAGGGAAATTTGTCATAAATGAATTCATGTTATCAATACTATTACTATATTTTCTTATAATATCTAAAAGGTTATCTTGTATCTTGTTTAAAATATCTAAAAGGTTATCTTGTATTTTACTTATAAATTGTTCAAGTTTTGAATTTAATTCAGATATCGTTTTCCAGATGTTATCTACAATCTGCCGCATATCTGTATATATAATTAAGTAGAGTAGAGGAGCTAATATAGCCGCTCCTCATAAAAAAGGAATTAATTTTGTTAACAAAATTAACATGGGTTTACTATTCATTTTAATTTAATATTAAGTGGCAACCAACTATATAGGATAGGTAATATGTTGCTTTTGGTCAAAAATCGTTAATTGTTCTTTTGCAAGCTTGTAAAGCTACGACCCTGTTTTATGTAGGGTCTTATAAAAGATGTGTTTTAACTTGAATAGGTTAAAACACTAAGGTAGTAAAGATATCAGTCCGCTTGGTTTTCTTATGCGGGTATCATACCTCCATTTCGGGAGGGTGGCTCCGCAGGAAGAAGTGCGGAGCGCTGCCAAAATAAGGCAAAGCTAAAATAGGGTTCTAATATAAACAGTCAGGTGCTCCATATCAAGGAGGAAAATTAAGGTTTGATGCTATTTATAATAATAGAACATCATAAAAAGAAATGCGGAGCTAGTTACTCCTTATTATAATAAATTTTCTTTTTTAATTGTAGCTATATCCATAGCTGTGTTTTCTATAATACCAATCACAGGTACAATAACTAAGAACCATAAGAAATAAAAGGCAGTTGATGCTTGACCTATTTCTAAATAAGGTGTTTCAGGGTGGCAAGCACCTATCCACATTAAAATAAAGAAGTTTACAATAAAGAACCAATGAGCTAATCTCATTAATGGTCTAAATTGACTACCTCTAATTCTAGATAAATCAGTCAATGGTAATATTAATAATATTAATAAAGATCCAAACATAGCAATAACCCCTAATAATTTATTAGGTATAGATCTTAATATAGCATAAAAAGGCAGAAGGTACCATTCAGGCACTATTGAAGCAGGAGTACTCATAGGATTAGCTGGTATATAGTTATCGCTGTGACCTAATACGTTAGGGTAATAGAATACCATTACAGATAATACTAATAAGAATGCAAAAATAGTTACTAGATCTTTAAATACAAAATAAGGGTGCATTGGTATTCTGTCTCCATTATTTGAAATACCATTAGGATTATTTGAACCGTGTACATGTAGTGCTAATAAATGTCCTACAACTAATGCTGCTAAAACAAATGGCAGTAAGAAATGTAATGAGAAGAATCTATTTAATGTAGCGTTATTTACACTAAAACCTCCCCAAATTAATTCTACCAAGTCGTGTCCAAATACTGGTATAGCACTTAATAAGTTTGTAATAACGGTTGCACCCCATAAAGACATTTGCCCGTATGGTAAAACATACTAACTTACCTTGTTTAACAAATAAACTTTTGTTAAAATAGCCTTATACTGGAATTTATTTTAAATGTTTTATGTTAAAAAGGAGAATAACTTTGAATTCGTATATTCTGTTAGTCAATATAAATAACATATATGACTAATAAGTTTCGACTGTGCATTAAGCATCATTTCAGACACCCATTAGTGACCCAGTCTGTCGCGATTATCTAGATAACCGACGATCTCTAATTTCATTAAATTCTTTGATCGTTTTCACTAATATTGCCAAATAATATAAATTATTATTCAATTTACCTGTCGGTAAATTCCACTTTATTTCTATTTTTTTCTAGAAATTACACAGAAATATACACTTGTGGGACTATGATCTAAAAATAAATATAAGTTAAATTCGTTTACTTACCAAAGGGAGGAGTATGTTTAACAATAAAACGTCTTTTTAATAAATTTTTATCTGTTTTTAGTGCTCTATAAATAGTTTTAGTGCTACAATTTATTGCCTTAGCTGTATCGCAAATACTATTATATTCACCAAAAACTGTTTTATCTAAATTAAATAAGGTTATAGCCTTTGAATTTGTTTTCATGTTTAATAAAAATTCTTTAGACAATTTAATATTCGTTCTATCTCTAAGTAAAGCCTTATTTCTAATTTTTTCTATTGTTTCAGGTTTAAGGCTTTTACCTTTATTCAAATTTCCAATCTGTAGCCGACGTTCTAACGAGTAATTAGATTTCATTTTTATTCTATCTAATTCAGTGTGTTTGTAGCCAAAACTAGATCCAGCTTCAGTTAAAATATTATAATTAGGCAACATACTTTTTAAATAAAAGTCCTCTCTATCTAGTAGTTTTTTATTATTTTCTTTGGTCACTACTTCAGGAAATAATTCTAAGATTAAAAATGCAAAATTAGAAAGTTTATATTTTTTAACTGCATTTTTAACTATTTTACTTCCTCTAAAATAAATTAAATGATTAGAAAATCTAGCATAAAACCTATCTGTAGAAGCTGATCCAACATAAAAATCAAAAGTGACTTTATTTAAAATTAAATAAATACCACTTAATCCTTTAGTCTCTCGTAATATCTGTTTTCTCGTTATATCTAAATCAAGGTTTTCATAAGAATATACAGGTGTTAAATTATTCTCCTTAATAAAATCAGAAAGTGTGAACATTTTTGAATCTTCTCTTATGCTAGAATAACTTCTCTTTTGCATTTGACAGATAGGATTGACTTCTCTACAGAGAGTTTTTATTTTTGAATGATTACTACGAATATTTTTCAAAATTGGATACTTGTTAGAATGATTAAAAAAAGGGCTCCGCAGGAATTGTTTTATATTTTTAGATTTAGACCATTTTGGGCTATTAACATAACCCAGGAAAGCTGTAGCCATCATTACAATTAAAATAATTACACCTATGCTCCATAGCATTACTCTGGGTGATTTATAAGAACTGTAGTACAGTCCTCTTGCTATATGGCAATAAACAAATATAAAAAAGAATGAAGCTACATTAGCGTGAGTATATCTTAAAATATATCCTGCATTAACATCTCTCATTATGTGTTCTACTGAATTAAAAGCAAAATCTACATGAGGTGTATAATGCATTGCTAAAAAAACTCCTGTTAATATTTGTATTATAAGACAAACTCCTAATAAAGAACCAAAATTCCAAAGATATGAAATATTAGCCGGTTGAGGTGAATCTACCATATAAGAATTCACTAGTCTAAGAATAGCTTGCGATTTTAATAGTCTCATTATTGAAAATTTTATTTTTTGTTTTGTTTTCTGCGAATAGCTTAGCTAACCTATCGCTTTATTGTACATGACTCTTTTTTTAATTATTTTATTGTTTTTCTTAACTTAGTTCCATTTAATTGCTAGATAAAGTTAAATCTATTATTAAGAATGAAAACATCAATTAATAGTGCTTTAAATAGTCATAGGAGCATACCTTACTGTGCTGATTGTAAAGATAGGAATAATATCAATAATATGATAATACGTTACCTTTCCTGCGCAGCGCGGAGCTTATAAATAGTTATAAACGAATTATAACATATTATAAGGCATTTGACTTTAGATTAAGCAAAAAAGGAAATATGAATAATTCAAGCTAAGTAAATTTAAATGTTAATAAATTGCACACAAATTTAAGTTAGTGTTAAAATTAACTAACTTTAGTCACTAATGAGTACTCCGACTAGCCTTTATCTTAAATAGAAGGTTAAAATTGGAAGGGGTTAGACTATCACTTAATAAAAATTAAATAAATAGCCAATAAATGAATGATAAATATTCATCGGGTACCATAGTGTGGGAAGACCAGCTCTTTTTGTTATTATTAAATTGTTATTATTAAATTGTTATTATTAAATTGTTATTTTTTTTTTTTATGTTAATATTTTATTTGTTCTAATCGTTAATTTTAATCTTATCTTCTTTTATATTCTAATTTTTTTTAGAATAAATTTAAATATTAAAAAGTATTTAACTTAAATTAAAGTTATGTTATTTTTAATAATAAGCCCAAGAAGATTTGAACTTCTACAGATTCCTCATCAAGAAATTATTCTACCATTAAATCATAGGCTTTATATTTATTAAACTTCTTTTAAGTATTAAGATTGGTTTAAAACAGATTCCTCTTTAAATATTTACAATATTTATAAAAGCAAAAAGGACTTCGTCCTTTTCTTATGTGTTGCAGCAGCTACGCAGTAAGAGCCGGCCTGCGGACTCTCCTTCCCTGCGGAGCGCGGAGCCGAAGGGGAGGGTAGGGAATATTTAAAAATTAATAAAAATGAAAGTTAAAAAGGGGTTAATTAAATAGAGGTTTAAATTTTTAAAATAAATGAAAATAAGATACATAATTGAAAGTATAATACACTACGTTTCGCTGCTACGCGCTACGCGCTACGCGCTACGCGCTACGCGCTACGCGCTACGCGCTACGCAGGGAAGGACTCTGCATATAAATAAATTATAAATTAAAATGCCAAAAAGTACGAAGGGGCCATAAGGGTGCGTAAACAATATTTTGTTATAAGTTTATCTAACTTTTACCAAAGGGCTAAGATTAAAGAAGATAAATAGATGATAATTAATCTCATTTCACTTAATAATGAAGTATCTAATAGTACAGGGCTAAATACTAAGAATAATAAACTTAAAAGACCCAGTGTAATATATAAAGAATATGTTGTAATTACACCTGTGTCTAATTTAGCTATTTTACTTGCAGTATTTTGTAAAACATTAGATAATCCAAAAGGTCCTATTGCTTCAATAACTCCTCTGTCATAAACTTTAGATATAATATAACCGTAGTGAATTCCTTTACCTATTACAAATTGGTTGTATAGAACATCAAACAGATACTGTCCATTTAAGAAGGTATATACTTTTTGTATAAATTTAGAGTTTTCGCTCATTAATTGAATTCCTTTATTCCAATTATAAGCTAATAAACCTAATCCTCCCCCTAAAATTGATAGTATTGTCGGTAGTAATTTTAATAGTATAGGTATGCTAAATTCAGCTTCTACTAGAGAAATATTATTAGGCTGAATGAAAATAGCGCTACCAAAGAAATCAGAACCAATACCTACAAATAAATCAGAAAAGACATATCCAAAAAAGATACTAAATAAAGCTAAAATGAATAATGGGATAATCACTACAACATTAGCTTCGTGAATGTTATTATAGGTACTTTGTATTCCATTTGGTAAACCTAAGAACACTAATGAAATTAATCTAAATGAATAAAAAGCAGTAAGTCCAGCAGTGATGCTACCTAGTACATAAGCATATGTCGCACTAAATGTATATCTTGAATAAGCTAATTCTATTATTAAATCTTTACTATAGAAACCAGATAACCAAGGTAGACCTAATAGGGCTATACTTCCTACTAACATCACACTGTAAGTGAAAGGTAAAAATGGTATTAAACCACCTAATTTTCTAATGTCTTGTTCATCCGCAGCACTATGTATAATAGCACCCGCACCTAGGAATAACAACGCTTTGAAGAAAGCATGGTTAACTACATGCATTAAAGCAACATTATACTGACTAATACCCACAGCCATTACCATATATCCTAATTGACTAATAGTACTGAAAGCAACAATTCTTTTTATATCATTTAAAACTAAACCGCAAGTAGCTGCAAAAAAGGCAGTTGAAGCTCCTACTAGTGTAATTACTAGTAGAGCAGTACTACTATATTCTAATATCGGAGAAGATCTCACTAGTAAGTATAGACCAGCTGTCACTAGTGTAGCAGCATGAAGTAAAGCACTTACAGGTGTTGGGGCTTCCATTGAACCAGGTAACCAACTATGTAGACCAAGTTGAGCACTTTTAGCCATAGCACCCATAAAAATCAGTAAAGCTATTATAGTTATAGCTGTTTCATTGATAAATGGTGATAAGCTGAAAATTGTAGAGTAATCTAATGAACCAAATATTGCAAATAGTGCAAAGAATCCTATACTTAATCCCATATCACCTACTCTATTCATAGTTAAGGCTAATATAGCTGCTTTATTTGATTGTATTCTAGTAAAGTAGAAGTTAATTAATAGATAAGAAACTATTCCAATACCTTCCCAACCAACAAACATTACAAAATAGTTAGCACCACTTGCTAGTAGTAACATAAAGAATGTGAACAGAGATAAATAAGAGAAGAAACGTTGATTATGAGGATCACTAGATAAATAATCTATTGAGTAAATGTGGATTACAGAAGAAATGTATAACACAGGAATAAACATTGAAACAGTTAACTGATCAAATAAGAATTCCCATGAGATAGACATAAATTCAGAGTCTATCCAGCTAAATAAATAAATAGAAACTGGTGAACCACAAATTCCTACTTCATAAAAAGAAAATGTGGCTAAAATAGAGGCAAGTATTAGACAAGTACAAGTAAGCCAATGGGCTCCTGTTACCCCTATTTTTCTACCTAATAGGCCTGAAACTAGGCTACCTAAAAAAGGTAAAATTAAAATTGAAAGATACATTGAGTTTTAACTACGTAGTGAAATATTTCCTCTTAATCGATAATAAGCTACAAGAATACTTAATCCAATTACTGATTCTGCACCAGCTATTGCTATAATGTAGATACTAAATGTTTGACCTAAATTATCATCAAAACTAAAACTAGATATTAATAATAATAAAGTAACAGCAAGCAACATTATTTCTATCGCTATAATCATTAAGATAATATTTTTTCTATTCAAGATAAAACCTAGTATCCCAACTAAAAATAATAATAAAGACAGATTCATAATTTTGTATTTGTATAATTCCTTTGGGTGCCTGTGTTATATGTTTTTTAATTTGACTCTTATTTATCATTTAATTGAAAATTAAAATATCTAAATAATTCAAATAAAGAGAAAATAGGGTTACTGTACTTATTTTGTTTTTTTATTATTTGTCTGGTTTTAAGATTGTAGTGGTAACATATTGAATGCATGGAATGGCACTGGACTGTGTAATGCCCATTCTATTGAATTTGCTGATTGTGTTTCATTTTTAAACTGATTAATTGAAGTAAAGTATGAAGGCACAGCCCAAGGATTATTGCTTACTTCTTTACCATTAACAAATAAATCATAAACAACATAACCAAATAAAATAGTGGCTACCACTGAAATCAATGATCCAAAACTAGATACTGCATTCCAAATACTGAAAGCATCAGGGTAATCAGGTATTCTTCTAGGCATTCCACTTAAACCTAGGAAATGTTGAGGGAAGAATGTTAAATTAACCCCTACAAACAATGTCCAGAAATGGATTTTACCTAATAAATCGTTGTATGTTTTACCTATAATTTTAGGGGCCCAGAAGTAGAAACCAGCAAATAAAGCAAATACAGCACCCATAGATAGTACGTAGTGGAAATGCAAATTTTATAGTATAAAATTTATGGACTATCTCTTTACCTGTTATCATTATTTATTTATTCTTTGTATAATAGATATTTGTCTACACAAGGTACTTTGTACCATAAAGGATTTTCATATTTAATAAAATCTATAACAAAGTTAGAATAAATTTTATGCTCTAAACTGTTTCTTGTACTTGTTTTATATTTTCTAATTTCTATAAAAGATTTTATTTTAGAAACTCTATAAAATTTCATGTCAGAATACAATCTATTTTTCATAAAATAGTCATAAATAAATAACATATCATTAACATTTTGAAATTTAAATGCAATAGAGGTGAAATTTTGTGAACCTCCTTTTTTAGAAGCTTTTTTTCGTATAATTATAAAAGGCTTACTATTTTTAATAGTATTATTAAAATTTAATTTAGAAGTATATTCATTATATTTAAATTCTAAATTACATTCTATTCTATTACCGGAGTAATTATAAACTATACTCCCGTCTGTATCTATTAGACCTGAATAATAGGGATCATATAATTCAATATTATAATTAGCTTCTTTATACATTATATTATATATATGACATGCTTCTTTAAAGTTTGGTACTTTAAGTCTAATTAAGCCATTTAAATGATTCAATAAATAAATCATGTTTTCCTTATCAGAAACTATAAATATTGAATATGGTTTATTTTTATCTGACCTAATTCTACCTAAGTGTAAATAATTTTGTATTCGTGTTAATATTCTAATATCTCTATTATGTAATTTTATCCTTATTTGTTTTAAAGATTTCTTTTTACTAATAGGGTCAATTCTAATATCAAAATTACCATCACCATCGATTATGCCTGCAAATCAATTTCAAAATTTGTTATTTTCAATTTCAGGTAACTGACATATAGTCTCTGAGAATCCTTTACAGTTTTCTGCTGATTGTATACTAATAAGTGAATTACTTATTGTTGTATTATCCTTTTGACTATTCAAAAGAATATACTTGCTGCCATCTTTGTAAAGATAAAACGCATTAATGAATAGTAAATAATACAACCCGAAATGAAATATAGTTCCCAGCATATAGTCAGTTGCATAATAATTATAAATTGAAAATAAATTATTAAGGCCCAATTGAGCTACTACGTAATATGTATCGTGCATTGCGATATCTAGACTAGCATTAGCTAACACTACTCCAGTTACACCACCTATTGTGAATAGAGCTAAGAACCCTAAAACAAAAAGTAATGGTGTTGTAAATCTTAAACTCCCTCCGTAGCATGTAGCTCGTGATTCAGTCTTTAGTCATTTCAGACATAGCTGACTTATTACCTATATTAGTATAGAGTTTATACTAATTATATTTCTCTTTTTTCTTTCTATGCGGAACGCTGCGCAGCGGAGCAGAAATAAATCTATATGTTAAAAAAAGAGAAAACCATTCACTGGCGGTCCCGACTATTCCTTACTATCACATATACATATTTCCATTATACTTAGCGATAGTGGGGCGTCTAGTCTGTACGCTTTTACACATAAGTTTCCTTAATATGATTTAGTTCGACGATTGTCCCATAATTATTGTATTTCTAATTATAGGAGTTTTCTCGAGTTTGCCCCGCACATATAATTATATACCTAATTTATAATACATACTTGGAATCATAAAAGGTAACAATAAAGGAGTTAATAATTTAACGGATTTAGCCGAAATATAAATAGTAGGTAAACCTCGTTGCATATGCAGTGAACATTTACAATTAAATTTAATCATTAAAACATTCATTAATTTAACATTATCTCTAATACTAAAACTTTGAGTGTTTAAATAAACACCTCCTCCTTTTTTAACATATGAACCATCACCCATAATTCAATGAGCTAAACTAGATATACTTAACATATCATAAATTTCTAAAGGTACTATTTTAATATTTTGAACATAAAATAATTTATGTAATTCTGTAAAACAAGCTAGACTACGACTACTAAAATAAACATAAGGAAATTTACCCATTTTTAATACAGGGTAAGATTTACAATAATGAGAAAGTAAACTAAAAAGAGTTAAAACATAATTTAATCGAGAAATAGATTGTTTAAAATATAAACGAGCTTGACCATTTCCTTTTTTATTTTGTAAGTCAAGATGTGCATCTGACAGAATTAAACCTATAATAATATCTTCAATAAATTTAGGTAAGGATACCATATGTTGCATAATTCTAGTATAGTTAGGATAATTAACAGTGGATGAGATATTTGTACCAAAAAGCACAATATCTAATGTAGAATTATTTGGTACAATATACGTTTTATTGCTACGTGGAAATCGTTCATAAAGACTAATAAAACGTTTAATAATTATTGTGTTGGCCAATTTATCCTTGCTAAAGGGACATGATAGCCAAGAGAAAATTTTAATACCTGTAGGTACTGCAATTACCATTGTTGCCGCTGTGAAATAAGCTCTAGTATCCACATCTAAACCTACGGCAAACATGTGGTGCATAAAAATATAGAGAGTCGAATGACTTTTCTAAACCGATGTTACGATCGGGATCGGACTATATCTTCATCTTTCAAATTTAAGGGTGAGCAGAACCTGTGCGATGTGTTTCGCTGTTTATAATATTAACTTCTCTAGATAGTATTCGAATCTTATCTAAACCCTCTTTAGTTAAATGAGTTTTCTTTAATATTAAAGCATAAGCTTTATTCCATTTAACAAAAGAAGTTGATTTTTTAGTTTTCAATGGATATTTCATAAAATAACTATTTACAGAAACTAACCCTTTGAAAGAATTATTAGTATAACGATAAACTTTATCTGTTTCCTTTCGTAAACTTACAAAACCAAAACCAAATAGGTTTTTAATATAAAGAAGTTGTTCTTCTGCATATTTTTGATCTAGTAGAAAACGAAGTATAATTCTATAGCCTGTGATAGTATTCTTACGCGAGCTTATTGCTATATTAAAACAACCTTCTGCATCAGTAAATCCTGAAAGCCAAGCATCATTTAAGGTAGGACTTACTGTTGACTCTATTAACTTTATATCTTTAAATACATTAAGCCAAGCTTGTAGCTGCATAAGCCGCCGCGGCAATACTAAATTACCATTAAATAATAGCGCTAGAAAACGTATATTTACATTATCTTCAACTATATACCGATAATAATTTCCAGAGGGAAAGTGTCTAACGACTCCAAAACCTAGAGTATTTCGAACATGGTGTAGAATACCGCCTTCTTTTTGTGTTAACACAAAACGAGGCCTATAAATGTTATTTTTTTTTGACAACAATATAGCTCCATCACCTTCCGAAAAGCCAATGAACCAGATAAGCCAATTTATATCTAGTGAAACTCTGCCAGTTTCTTTTGTGTAGTAATGATTAAAAACAGTAACATTGAAAGATGTCTCGCGTGTAGTCTCTGAGGAATTCGTTACACTTGATAGTGTAACCCGATTTCCTGCTGATTTAGCATTGTTTATTAGATTTTTACGACAAAAGGTACTGATAAACATGCAGCTATTCCAGCATATAGCGAGATTTGTTACCCCTACTTCGCAATAAGGGAGAGCCACCGTTTGACTCCATACGATAAATCCTAATATTCCAATTGAGAACATAGCATAAACCATACCGATGTAACCAAAAATTGGTTTTCCAGAGAATGTTGATATCACATGGCTAACTACACCGAAACCTGGTATAATTAAAATATAACAATTATTTTGATTAAGTAAAGAGTTAAAATAAATTAATCCATTTTGCTTAACACTCAAGAATTTTGCATCCTTGTTAGGACTTTATCTTAAATCGTAGTCTTCAATAGACAAACTTAAAAAATCTAAGTTTCTATTCATACTTGCTTTTAATTTTAAAATTTTGTCTATTCCTTCATTAGTTAAATGGCCTTTATTTTGTATAAGGATATAGGCTTTTCTCCATTTTAAAAAATTCACATGTTTAGTAGACAATAAATGAAAATAATCAAAATAAGCTATAACTTTTTTAGCTGAACCAAAACTAGTAGAGCCGTAGTAGTAAGTATCTTGAATACTTCTATATCCTATATTACCTCCAAATAATTTTTGTATTAAAATCAGTAAATCTTTTTTCTTTTGGTCTACTTGAAAATTTAACCTTACTTCCTTTCTTTCTTCACGGTTTATTATTTTAATTTGAAAACTAGCGTCTGCATCAGCAAATCCAGCTAACCAGTGATTTTTCAAATCAATAGAACTATTTAACCTAAAATCAATTAACTTAGCAAAATCAATAAATCTCGGGTGACTTAAAATATTAGATATTTGGTTAAATTTATTTATTGTTCTAATTTTACCGTTAATTAAATTAATAACTCTTTCCAACCCTTGTTTATTTGAAATAACTATCAAATAGGCGTTTTTATTTTTTATTTTTTTAACATTTCCAAAACCTATTCTATTTTTAATATAGTAAGCTAGTGAAGCATCTAAACTGTTAAAAACTATAACCAATTGTAACTTAGTACTAAAATGACCATCGCCATCAATTAAACCGGCTAAATAATGTCCAAATTGACTATCATTACTTGGCTTTAAATGTTTAGGAATATGAATAGAAATTAATTTAGTGTTTTCACTATTATCTACGATTTCGTTGCGTAAAGTCTCTGAAGTTCTAGAACTATCTGAATCATTAGATATGAATCTATTACTTGCTGATATACTTCTTCGTTTTAACTTTGTTACTATATCTATAAAGAGGGAGTATTTAAAACTAAATAGCGAAGTTTTCCCAGCATATAGCAACGTTAAGAGGCCTATATATTTGACCTCTGGGTGACCAAAGAACCAGAAAAGGTGTTGGTACAACACAGGATCTCCACCTCCTGCAGGATCATAGAAACTAGTATTAAAGTTTCTATCTGTTAATAACATAGTGATTGCCTATTGTATCTTGGACTCCAGACTCAAAATCTATGTATAGTCATACTATACTCAAATTTAATAAATACTTATTAAATAAGGGAGTCACTCTTGTATTCACATACAAGTTGAGACTGTATCTTACAATATTAATTACCAATTCGTAAATGATTCCAATTATATTCAGTTCGTCGTTGATTCATACCACTCTTTACTTCAACTATTTTAGAAATATTCTCATTATGGCTGCCTTTTTCAAAAAGATGTAAAATAGATTTCCAATCCTGAAAGTCAAGATATTTTGTACCTTGTAAGTTAAATTGATCTAGATAATTACATAGAATCAGATTTGTTTTAACAGTACTAGTTCGAATTCTATATTGAGGATGTTTTCTATCACTCCGTATTTCATTAACATTTACACAGAGAAATTGAGCGATGCTAAGCAATAGTTCATATGTAGAATATCCGTATTTTGTTACTCGCGTTTGACTAATTTCAAAACTTAATTGTAAACGTTTTACTTTAGAAATTAAACTTGTTCGCACTTGAAAAGACCCATCTGCTTCTATAAAACCTGCTAGCCAACTATTTGTAGATAGAGGGCTTAGGTCTAATTTATCTGCAATTAAATTTAAATCAAGATTTTTATTATTTAAATATTTAATTAGTAGACAATATTGAAAATATTTAGGACCTCTTACTTTACCATTAATAAGTTTAGCAAAATGAATAAGACCTTCATTACTATTTATAGTGAATACATAAGCCGCACTTTGTTTCTTTTTATTAATAGAACCGTATCCTAATTGTTTTTGAATCATTTGGCATAATGGAAAATCTTTAAGTTGAAAAACTATTTGAATACTAGGATAATTTAATCTGCCTTTAGCTGATCTTTCGGTTTTTGGAACTACTATAGTACCATCTCCTTCTACTAGACCAGCTAAATAAGAGCCTAGAGGGAAAACAGATAATTTGATAAAATATTGTTCTGGCGCACAGTCGTTGAGGTTCCCTAAAGGCATAAAGTCTATATAGGTTACCTGCTGATTGTCTTTTATAAGTATTAACAGATTATAGAAGAGTTCCCAGCATACAGCCAGATTTAAAGCTGGCACAAATTTACCAGCTAAAACAGGTAGTGAAAGCAATAATAAAATAGCTGTTACAAAAATGGCCCATACAAATAATGGTAATTTATGTAAAGACATTCCAGGAGCTCTCATGTTTAATACTGTTGTTATGAAATTTATTGCACCTAGTAAAGAGGATACCCCTGCAAGGTGTAGACTAAAGATGGCTAAGTCTACAGAACCTCCTGAATGTGATTGTATTCCAGCTAATGGAGGATAAACTGTCCACCCAGTTCCGGCCCCATCTTCTACTAGAGAACTTAACAATAGTAAAATTAATGATGGGGGTAGTAACCAGAATGAAATGTTATTCAAACGAGGGAAAGCCATCAATTATGTTATCATAAAGGCTCTTTATCCCTTATTTCCACTTTTCACAAAGTGGTTCAGACTATATCATCAATGATACTATTTAATACCATTGTCGGATTTTCGTGGAAAGATTATTGTTAGCATAACTCACTTTCTAGTCGTTGAACGTTTTTAATCCTTTATCTAAAAAACTTAATTAAATTATTAGATATTACCCTCTTACCTGCTTAGATATTTATATTTACACTGCAGGGAGGTATGCTGGATTAAACTTCGCTGCAGATTGTCTTAAATTTTTAAAATAAATTAAGAGTTCCCTGCAATTTACCCGATTCTAATTATAGGGTTACTATAAAAAGGACTACTTTTCCACATTATTTAAATAAACTAAATGATCCCAGTTAAATACTTCTCGATTTTTATTCATATTTGATTTTATTTGTTTAATTAACAATTTACCATCAACATCTAAATGTTTTTTATCCATCATTAACTGATATGCCTTTAACCAATCATTAAAATCATTTCGTTTAGCAGTTAATAAAGGGAAATGAGATAAATATTGAATAAGAAATTCTAATTTAGTTAAACTAGCCACTTCTACTATCCAATACTTTTTATCTATATTATGTGTTGACTCTCTTAAATCAGTAGTAATACCAAAAAAATAATTTATTTCTAACATTATAGGTTTATATGAATTATCAATAGGTGATTTTATACTTTGTCTTTGTTCTAAGACAAAACGTAATTCTATTCTTCCCTTTGAAATTATTTTCTTTGTTTTTTCATCTATTTGTTTTTCACTATATCTTATTTTAAATCCACCATCGGCATCTATAAATCCAGCTAGCCACCCATTGTTTTTTAATTCACTAGTATCTGGTGAATTTATTGGAATATTATATTGGTATTTATAATTTAACCATAATATTAATTGGTTAAAAATATAAATTTTAGGTGTTCTTAAGAAGCCATTCATTAAACTTATTAAATTTATTAACTCCTTATGGGTATTTATTATCCAAACTATAGCATTTTCTTTATCTTTAAATCGAAGTCTCCCACCATACAAATCTACTAGTTTATTAATTAAAGGTAAATCTTTATTAACAAAAGTTATAGCTATGTAAGGGTAACTTATTTTACCTTTTGAATTGATCGTTTTAGATAAAATAATATAACCGTCTCCTTCAAATAAACCAGCTAAATAAGGGCCAATTGAATTAAGATCAGGTTTGTCTACTTTAACAGTACAATCCTTCTCCCCAAAGAGCCCGGAAAAAGTAGATAGAGATGAAACAAACAAAAATTTGAATTTATCGGTAGGATTACAATAAGTCATTAGTTTATGAAAAATAATTGAGTAATCTGGCGCTCCTATTTGAACTGGTAGTAGGTAATTACCAAATCCACCAACTAATGCAGGCATAACCATAAAAAAAATCATAATAAAAGCATGCGCAGTTATTACAACATTAAATAGTTGATGGTCTCCCTGTAAAAATTGTACACCTGGAGCTGCTAACTCTAATCTAATTATAACTGAAAAAGCAGTTCCAATCATTCCTGCAAATACAGCAAAGATTAGGTAAAGCGTACCAATATCCTTAGCATTAGTAGAAAATAGCCACCTAATCACTCATCTCAACCCATTATACTTGTATACACTCACTCCTTTTTGAAAATGATTTTCTTCTATTAAAGGTATTTACTCATACTTATAATATTTGGCTATCCTGCAAAAAGAAATGCTATCCCCTTTAGGGGGGTGTACTAATTTTTAATTTCCTCTCCCTGCGGAGCTGAAGGGGAGGAAAGAGCGCGGTTCTTATCTCCATAAATTAAGTTGAAAAAGAAAATTGACCTTTTGGAAATATTCATAATCATATGATATTAAAATCTATTTTCTTTTTAACGGAATAGAGGTGAATCGAACACCTAAGGGGGTAACCCGAACAATTAGCAATCGTCTTATCTTACCAGTGAAAACTATTCCTAATTAATTTAAAATTTACTATTTATGACTAATTCATTTTAACTATCTAAGTTAATATGAAGTTTTACGAATAAATAGATTATTATCTTAATTTATACTATTTTAGTCTTTATCAGAATCGAACTGACACTAACTACTTGAAGGGTAGCCGTACTACCTTTATACTAAAAGACCGAGATGTTTAGCATATAAACATACTCTTCAAAGAACTGGTTTAGAAAAAGTCTGTCACTGTAAAGTTTTTCGCTTTGCAGCAACTGGACTTTAATATTTTTTTTTTTATTTTATTTCACTACTCCCTGCGGATACCCTTCGGGAGGGAGGAAGGAGTGCGAAAACCTCTCCTACTCAATTCCAGATCGCAGTTTTTACAGGCAGAAAAAAGCGCCTTCGCCCCTTAGGGGGCAAAACAAGCCGAAATAAAAGGTTGCTTAATGAATAGGAAAAAAGTAAATTATAGCTAGCGACATTAAGATTTGAACTTAAACTAATAGCTCATGAGGCTAGTGTGCGACCGTTACACCATATCGCTATATTTTTTGGTTGTATCAGACAAATATAGAATAGTTATTTATATTATTTATAAAGTATTTATTCAGGCGTTTAATTATAGGAACCTTTTATCAATTTACATAAGGGTATTAATTACTGTTTTTTAATTTACTAAAACTTAGTTTTAATTCTGTTTTTTTTTATCTTGTATTTATTTATAAAAGTTTGTGTTTTTTTACGAGTAATCAGGTTCGAACTGATGATATCTACTTGGAAGGTAGAGGCTATACCAACTTAACTATACTCGTGTTAGATCTAGCTTCTTTTAATTATTCTAGTATTTAGCGAGCCCTTCCAGATTCGAACTGGGACACCCCTAATTGACAATTAGGTACTCTACCAATTAAGCTAAGGGCCCTTTTTATTTAATTTATTGTTATTTATAAATATTATTTCGTCTTTTTCTTATTTTATTATTTATTTATTCTACGTTCTTCCAAACGAATCATAGCAAAGGTTAAGTGTTATGCTGGCAGAAGGTAAACTGATTTTACAAGAGCGAGGTGACTCGAACACCTACCGATGATTTTGGAGATCGCCATACTAACCAATTAATACTACACTCTTATTTAATTTCTATTTTTTATCTTTCTTTTTTTTTATTAAAACTAATGTTCTTTTATTTTTATAAAAGTATTAAAAACAGTTGTTTTAGAAAAGAGATGCAATAAGGAAAATTTAAATGAGTTAATATTAAACATCCTATTGGAGTCGAACCAATAAACAGTTGCTTCGAAGGCAAACGCTGTACCAATTCAGCTAAAGATGTCAATACTTTTAACTTTTAAGTATTTATAAATAGAGGCATATCTGCATTTTTATAGATTATGAAATGTTCAAAGGGGAGGAAAGAGCGCCGCGCAGCTGAGCGATGAAATGTGGTAGCATAGCCAAAATAATCTATTGGTTTTCAGATTTAGTTAAATGTTGGAGTTGTTTAGTTTTTATAAAACATACGAGTAAAGAGACTTGAACTCTTACAATCAAAATAATCATGAATTCCTAAGATTCACCCGGCTACCATTTCGGCATACTCGCTGAGTATTTTCTATAAAAATTTAATTCTCATTATCACTAAAATACATTAAATTATGAATCCACTTTACAACCTTTGCCTTCACTAACTTATTGAAAAATAAGTGCACGCTTCACGTTTCACGTTTCACACTAAAGGGAGCATTTAATAGAAAATAGATTAAAAATAAGGAGTAGAGTAATCGAAACTCTGTCCGTAAAGTGTAAATTTACTGCTAAACCACTCAGCTAACCCCTTTAATTTGTTTTTTGTTTATTATTTTTATTTTTGTTTTTTGTTTTTTGACGCCTATTTAATAGAATATCATTTGGTTGTATTGAAACCTGCTTAACCTAATAAAGCGTACTAATAAGTTAAGTATTAAACCTTTTTTATTCTAGCTTGGCACTTTATTATTTTTAAAAGATTGATTTTTTTATGAAGTCATGTTTATCTGAATTATTCACTTTAACCTTTTACTTTTACTTTTCTATTTGAATTCACTTAGCTTTGCAAAAAGGGCTTAATTTATTAAAATAAAATTTATCAAAGTGTGAAAAAAAAAGGGGGGGGGGGGTTAATTAAGTTTCATTATCCAGCTGCACCTTCCAGTACAACTACCTTGCTATGACTTTTGAGATGTTACTCAAATGGCTTAAATAAGTTCAATGATAATTAATATTAAAACTACTTAAGAAATAAAAATAAGCTTTTTTAATATAGAATTAAGATTTTACCCCATTTTCCACCAAAATAAGCTTCTTCCCAGCGACAGACAGTTAGTTCATCACGGATCAATACTTCACCGTTGCGCCTAGTGATCAACGATTACTCGAAATTCCTGCTTCATGCCACCGAATTTCAGGTGACAATCTGTACAAATAATATATTATAACTTTATTTCATGATTAGCTCTTCCTTATTTTCTTTATTACACCAGCTATTAACTAAAAATTGTAACTTCCTTCTCCCCTAAGGGGAGGGAAAAAGAAAGGTTTTGCATCACTTTGTCAAAGTTTTTGTGGCACGTCGATAGCCCAGTCCATAAGGGCCATAACGGCTTGTCTTAGCCCCAAATGAAATCTTATCGATTTCATGAATTGTTAAGTATAAATTAACAACAGGGATTGCGTCCGTTAGCGGATTTAACCTCACTTTTCACAATACGGACTGAAGACAGCCATGCAACACCTGTATGAAGTCCATATTCTATGTTTATTTATAGAAATAGAACAACCTTTTAATTATAACTTATTATAATTTATTTTAATCTAAGCTATAATAATTAAACTATAGTTAAATCAAATAAAAAATAATTTATTATAACAAAAGTTTTATGCAAGGACTGGTAAGATTTTACGCGGGGTATCGTATTAAATAACATGCTTCACTTCGTTTGCTCCGAAACCGACTAATTTTTTTGTTTTCAACTTTGCAGTCGTACTCACAAGGCGGAATGGTTTTCGTGTTAACATCGTCTCTAGATTTTTTAGATATATCCCTATATATTTAAGTACTATATCCTGACATCTAGTAACTACCATTCATCGTTGACAGTGAGGAATACGAGGGTCTCTAATCCTTTTTTCTGTCCTCACCTTAGTTTCTCAGCGTCAATCATTAATGGAAAAAAGCCTTCGCCGTTAGTATTCCGCTTGGTTTTTAAAGATACCAATCTTACACCAAGTATTATTTAATTTGACCTCTATTTGATTCTAGCTTTAATTGATTTTTCCCTTCTGCTCCACACCCCAAAGGGAGGAGTCGTTACCCTAAAAATAGAGTAATGTTATTTAGAAGGAATCCATACTTAAAGCCGCCTACAAACCCTTTACGCCTGATCAGGACGACTAACGTTTGCGTCTCTCGCCTTACCGAGTCTTCTGGCACGAGTACTTGGACGACACTAATAGTAAAGTAATATCATTTATTTTCCTTTACCTTATCAAAAGTGACACACCTTTGATTTCAGTTAGCTAGTTCACTCTTGCGAGCATTGACTAATATTCTTGACTGCTGGTAGCTTAATGCTACTTGGGATATTTCATTCCCAATGTGGTCATCTGTTCTGTCAAACTTGACTATCGATCGTCGGCTTGGGAGGCTTCTACCCTTCCAACTACCTAATCGAATGTAAATTGAATCCTTATAGCGGAAAATTTCCTTTTTAATTTAATCTTTTCTTGATTATTATAGTTTATTTAAAACCTATCTCCTATTTAAGAAGTCTACAAGGGTATCTCATTTACAATACTCACCCCTACACCTTGTACATTTAATTAAAAATAATAATTTTACATATTATTATACTCTTTTTTTAATGTATTATTCAATAAATTGAATATTTAATAACCGTGTACAAACGATTTGCATGTCTTAAAACTACTGAAAAACGTTCAATCGGAACCAAAATTAAATTCCTACTTAA